AGCTAAAGGACTGTCCATGTGTACGTGTAGAATTTGCGATTTCATACCCTTTCCTTGAATGCGTTGCAAAGCCTCGATATGGGGTTCCTTCTGTTGAGAAACGAGAACATCTCGTTTCTTCTTTTTTCTTTTTGTTTTTTCTTCTAATTCTTCTAAACAAGGAATAGAAAGGTTCCGGTTGGTCATCACAGTAAATCTACGAAAAAGCCTTTTTGAATGGAAAAGTGGTGGTTTTTTGGTTTGATCTATTCTTATTAAACAGGCATAAGCTCCACTGGTATAAAGCCTTTGCATCAGTTCTTCATTGGAAAACACTTCTTCGTCTGAAAACAAAACGTCCGGATCCTCTTGGATTAGAAAGGAGTCCCAAACAAACCGTCTTCCACGAAAAAGCACTGGTTTATTAGAAGATTGACATTGCATTGATTGATATTGCAATGGATATTGCATTGGATATCCAGATTGACTTCTGAACGGTTCCAAAAACTCTTGAAATGATAGATTTTCCAAATCCAACCGTAGTTTTTTGATCTCTTCCCGATACTTCCTATACTCCGTCGTAACCCCCCTTTTTTCTAAGTTGAACTTCTTAGACTTATACTGGAGCATACGAAGATGATTTTCAAACTTTTGAACGAAAATCCGCCTTTCTTGAAACAATCTGACTTGCTCCGGCAATCCCAATTCATTGAATGTTTTTATCCGATCAAATCGATTACTGCGAAGAAAACTAAGACGCCAGATCCTAGGAGACGAAACCAATGATTCATCGAATTCTTCATCCTTTTGGAGTTGAGCATCTAGACCTATTTCATGAACTAGAGACGAAAACCCTGTTCGCATCGTATACTGATGATTTTTCGTTTTGCGCAGAGGATCGAATGGTGGGATTTGATTCTTATCAGACTTACCTCGATATATTCCTAACCACGGAAACTCCACCAGAAGACTTTCTAAAAGACTAGAAGCTAGATGGAAATCATGTTCAACGAGTCTATCGAGAGGAGTCCAATTCTCTTGATTTGGTTCCGATATCAGCAACCAAGAATCCCGAGCAGCTGATCCGGCCAAGCAACCCAAAATAGGAGGGAGTATAGTGAATTCCTTGATAGTTGTTTCGGCAATCGAAGGTTCTAAATACCATTTAGACAAATAATAAAATTTTTTTTTCCAAAAATCTTTTGCCATAGGTACAGGAGAAAATTTCGTTCTAAGTGTAGTTTGTAGAATAGCCTTTCCTATCTTATAGGGAAGTCTTTCATGATGTTTTAGAACGGATACAACACCCTGATTTATAGATCGTAAACCCCAAGTTTGCCTATAAAGAGACAATCGAATTGTATTCGTGTCTATAACGTATTTTTTTCGCAAACAACTAATTGCTACGGTTTCATTGACAAGTCCTGCCAGGTCTCGTGCCTTATAACCTATGGTTCTAGATCCAAAATCATCGAGGTAGAACAATTCTTTGTTCAAAAAAAATCTTTTCCTACGTAAAAGAATAGAAAATTCTTTTTCTCGTTGGGATACAAGAAGCATCCGAATATTGATGAATTGACCCAATCGATTTGGAGTCATTAGATTTGGATCGACTTTTCTAGGAATATGCGTCGAAGCAATAAAAACAATATTTCTTCTACTAGTAAAACTGTTCTCATCACAGCTATCCATATGGTCCAATAAGCGATGAAGCAACGCCTTCTTCTTGATGATGATATCCATCTTGATGATAGAAGTGCGAGTATTCCGTTCCAATACATGAATGTTTGGGATCCATATTATGCAAGGAGACATTATTTCTGCCATTGTCAAAGTCCGATGGAATTGAGAGAAAGTTTTCCCAAAGAACCATTCCAGATTGATTTTTATTAAAGGAATATAAAAGTCTGCTGCTAGACTTTGGACCAAATAGGATCGACCAGTTTCCTCAGGACCTATCAGTAAAATCCCCTTGGAAAGGGATGGTCCTAATAATAAAGGAGGAGTTTTTCTAGCTTTAGAAAATAGGTTTTGGTTAGATTTGGCAATCTTCTGATAAAAAGCGAAGAAGACCCATTTTTCTGCTAAACGATCAAACCTGTAATTCATTATATTTTTTTGCGAAATGTCAGATAAATATCGTAAGTACATAAACCCCGGCTCTTCCGTGGTTTGATAACCTTCGAAGATAGAATGCCTGTAGGTAAAATTCGATTCAAATTGAGAATTTTGAGAGAGTTCTTTTTCTGTTCTTAGAAGCAGAAGTAGATCAATTGTATCTTTCTTCTTCTCTTTTTTATTATTATTATAATCATCTGATGATAATCTTGATGAAAAAAAAGATGGAATTTTCGAGTTTCCACCACTGGGCTTTGCGATTACGAAGTCGAATATTGTCACGGATCGATCGAATGCACGCGGATTCTTCTTGTGACTTATTAGTATGAAAAAATAAGTCATTCTAAGCCTCATCAACCAATACCATTCCCGGAGGTTTGACAAAAAGCAAACAATTTGATTTAGAATTCTAAAGGCGAACCAAAAAGTAAACCCCTCTTCATATTTATGTGCATCCAACTGCGTCCAAATTGGTTCATCCTTCTTAGCCAAAATAGTAAAATGAGAAAAATCATAATTATTAGATTTAGAAAAAACAGAATCATCATCACTAGTAGAACCGAAGATTTGTTTTGTCCAATCCCTTATTTCCTCCGGGTACTCAAAGCTATTAGAAGTATCAATAGCAGCCAAATAAGGAACAACACAAGTACTTCTTTCGAAGATTGGTTTGACTAAATCCAGTATTACCGAATCGATTGGTTCTACCCAATCCGGTTTTTCCAAAGAATCCTTCGGGTACTCGCTATATCTTTTTATTTCCATCCACCATTGTCGTAGCAAAGCTGGATCCGAATGTAGTCCGAACTCGAGAAAATTCAACTGTATCAGTAAAGAAATCCAGTTGAAGAAAACAACGAAAAAATACGGAAAAAAGAAAAACACAAGGACGAACCACAAGAGAATGATCCAAGACTCCCCGTCCTTCCTTGCTAATCGCAAGAGTTTCCATATCGACTTTTTCTTGATGAGTTCTTCGATCACGAGCTCCCCGTGAGAAACTAACCAAGGAACCAACTCATTCAGAGGCGGATGAAGTCGAATCCTTCTCCAATTCCGTTGTATTTTGGATTGTAGAATGAACCATACTTCATGAGAAAGTGCCCGCAAGATATTCTTCGATCTATGCCTAATATCTTGCCAAATAGATACTATTTGGTCACAGCTATATAGCAATATATACGGAAAAGTATCAAAAAGTGTATCCCCAAAGTATTTCCACCATATAGAAGTAAAAAACCATGGCATATACATTTGAAGCAAATTCCATTTGGAAAAATGAGTATCAATCTTATATATCTCTTGTTTATTAACGAGTTCATGAAAACAATGTGGTGAACGGCATGAGAAAATCTTTCGTTTCTCTTTCCATGAAAAACAAAGCTTATCTAGAGCTTTGTTTTCCGCTATGTTTTGGAAACTCTCTGTTGAACTAGACTTGGTAAACATGTCTGGAATCTGATGAAATATTTCCTGGTTCTTATTCGGAAAGATTTCCGATAGGAAATCATCTTTATAGGATTGAGTTTGAATCAAACTCGTGTTTGAACTGAAATTTTTCGGAGACTGATCAAGATTTTTTTCTTCAAAATCAAAATAAGATCTATGGAAATTTTCCAAATTGACTACTTGGAATCTTGGTAAAGGCGTTGTACAAATCTCTTCGATCGAGGCTCTGTTGTCATGAACAAAAGGATTCCATCGAGTTAATAACTCGTACAATTCATAGATTAATACATATGTTTTGTCACTACTTCGTTGTAAATACTTAGGTAAAAATATGTCGGATACTTGGGACTCTATGAGTGAAACAGCCTCTTTCTCCGATTGAACAGGTATTATTTCATCAAGCGACAAAGAAAACATATTGTTGCAGATGGGCAAAAGATGGAAATGGAATAATTGTACATATGTAAGATTCTTTTGAATTCTTTCTTCTATATAAGAAGGTAATCTTTTCTTATAATTGGACCGAGGATGACGTAAATAATCCAAAATTTGAAGTGTATTCGCTTTGTCAAAAGCAGCTCTCAATGAACTTTGATTCGATAGTTTTACAGGATTCACCCAATTGTCTCGATATATCGTCGAAAAATCCGTGTTATACAACGAATTGCTTTCATTATCAAAAATGTCCATAATCCATGGCTCATTCCAAGCAATTTTTGCTATTGTTCCTTCATCGATCTTTGAGACTTTTGTCTGGTTATCCAACCACTGGATTTTGGGTTTAACGATTCGAACAAGAAATTCTCTAAACCACCACGGATAGACTACTTTGTCCTCAGGGCCGCACTGAGAAAGGAAAATAATCAAATCCGAAATGAGTTTATCAATATAAGGAGAAATGTCTATGGAAATATCGATGTTGTTCCATAAGTTCTTCATTTCCGTCTCTTCCGGAGCGTAAAACAGAATCAAAGCAATCTTAAGAAATATTTCTTTAATACATAATTCCTTTGGATCGAAACAAACAAGATGGTTCGAATACTTTTGTAAGTATTCGAATTGATCGGACCATTTGTATACATGCAATTTCTGATTGATATATTTCGAAGTTCTAAGAATCAAACAATCTAACCATTCTTTCTGACCTTTTCTCCAATTTAATGAATGCTGGTTCATTGTATTTTTCATTCCATTATTCCAATTTGAAAGAATGTCATCTATTGGAAATACCCAAGCCTGAGTGCGCGTGTTCATTAAATGGAATGTATTTTCCCCTACGGGGAAAATCGATACGGTTTGGTTGATTATTCGATCGAAAGAATCATTCTCTTTCTCAGTCATATTGAACCATGGATTCTTCCATTTTTTTCTGTGGTCGAAAATCTGATTCCCTAATCTGTTCTTGTGAAGTTCATAGAATAGACTCTGAGCGAAGGCAAATGTATTATTAGCAGAAACCTGATTAGGATTAGTCAGTAATAGAGTGAATCGATCTGTTCTTTTTAGGACGATTGGTTTCAATCGACAAAAATGGAATAGGCGCTCTTTGCAGAATGAAGAAAAAAAGAGATTCCAAGACGAACTGTTTCTAACTCGACTACAAAGGAATTGGTTTATATCCCTCTGATTTTGTCTAATCGTAGTACATCCAGGATCTGATGAAATAGCCAATTTCGGATTTGGAAATTTCGTTTTGATATTCCAGAAATCCGCTCTCCTTTTCCTTTCTAATCTTCTCAAATATTGAAAAACATTTTGTTGTCTTTTCCAACATTGGAAATTTTCCACGGGCTCTTTAGTGGTACGAGAAACCATATATTCATCTATTGACAATATGTCAAAAACAGAATAACGAATTGTTTTTGTCCAATTCTCAATGAATTTTTTTGTTTCTTTTGAAAATGAATTCTCTTTTATAGACGACCTTTTGGTTTCTTTCAATACTTCTTTCGGCCAAGACATTGGAAAATTTCCTGGACACGCGTCATACCCATTTGAAAATTTTTCCAATTGGCTAGATTTTGGAAAAAACAAAAAAAGATGCGAAAAGATCCACAAATTTCTAGTGAAATTGGCTTCCGATGATGTTTCATTTCGAATTTCCATGGAGTTATATATAGGATCAAATAGATTGATCGAATAGTATTTGTTTCTTTCAATCAGACTTTTCTTTTTTAGGTTATATATAAGGACTGGTAATGTAAGTAATACTACAACTTTGCTTTTGGAACTACAACTACGTAGATCCCGTAAAAGTAACGTACTGAGAATCCGAAAGTCAAAGAACTTAATAAGACGTTCTCGATGGGACAAAATTTGAGTAAAAAACCTCACCAAAATCAATTCAGTCCATGGATCGAATGAAGAGCTTTGTATTTGTTTGAAAAAGTTTAACCACCAGGTCAAGAGGCTTGATATGGGTTGTTTAATTCCGGACTCTCTTGGACATTTTCCCGAGGTCCTTTCTTCCGAGATCCAGAGTCTGCTTTTTTGTTCTTGTATCATTGGTTTTTGCCCTCTTTTACAATTCTATATTTTATTACGTGAAATATGGATAGATCCCTCTCAATTCCATATAATAAACCATTGGATTTTTTCGAAAGGTTTTTTGACTAGTTTTTGGTTTTCTGGAAAAGGTAGAATGATCTTTGTGATGGATGAAAAGACATAAAAGAAAATAAAAACCTTCGCACTTCATCGAACTTGCGTCAACGATCGAAAAATCGCAAACAACCAAATAAAAGATTATGGCCCGGGCGAACGACGGGGATTGAACCCGCGCGTGGTGGATTCACAATCCACTGCCTTGAGCCACTTGGCTACGTCCGCCCATAAAATCTATCTAATCAACATTACTTTCAAGAAAAGAGTTGTTTTCTGTTCATCCTACGGAATGTGGGCGACTTATTCCAGGGAATCCAACAGGAAATCCAAGTGTTGCAAGATCGGTACTCACTCCCACAAGTTTTTCCGTTGCATTTTCTATGTTTGGCATGATTGGGATATGAGTACTTGGCTACCCTAAGTCGATACTCACTCATATTATCGAATGAATTGATTATTCCGGATGAACTTTTCTCCAGCATCCATGGCTGAATGGTTAAAGCGCCCAACTCATAATTGGCGAACTCGCGGGTTCAATTCCTGCTGGATGCACATATCTAATTCAAATTCCTTATATATCCTCAAATACAACAGTAAAAAACTCGATATCTTATAATGTGGATATGAACAAAGACAGATAAGGTACCAAACCTCCTTTAGAGGTTTGGTACGATGAAAGGAATACCTAGAATTCTATCTAATTAACCATCTATAGAATTGAATTCCATTGATGCCAAATCAAGAGGAAAATTGTGAGCATTGCGCTCATGCATAACTTCCATACCAAGATTAGCACGATTAATTATATCAGCCCAAGTATTAATAACACGACCTTGACTGTCAACTACAGATTGATTGAAATTGAATCCATTCAAGTTGAACGCCATAGTACTAATACCCAAAGCAGTAAACCAGATACCTACTACGGGCCAAGCCGCTAAGAAGAAATGTAAAGAACGAGAATTATTAAAACTAGCATATTGGAAAATCAATCGACCAAAATAACCGTGAGCCGCGACAATATTATAAGTTTCTTCTTCCTGACCAAATTTGTAACCTGCATTAGCAGACTCACTCTCTGTGGTTTCCCTTATTAAACTAGAAGTTACCAAATTTGTGATTGTGATTCTATTCCATATTTAAACCTAAAATACAAAAATCAATCATATAATGAACATTTCATACAAAAACATAATACATTTTGCTCAGAGTAGTCCGGAAAAATTTATAACTTCTGGGAAACATCATCGTTGCAAGGGTCGAAATCAAAAAGGTATTATTACAGTACGTCATAGAGGAGGAGGCCATAAACGTCTTTACAGGCAAATTGATTTTCGAAGAAAAGAGAAAGACATCTATGGAAAAATTGTAACCATAGAGTATGATCCTAATCGAAATGCGCATATCAGTTTGATATGTTACAAGAATGGGAAAAAGTCCTATATTTTGTCCCCTAGAGGAATCATAATTGGAGATACTATTTTATCTGGTCCAAAAGCTTCTATTTTAATAGGGAATGCCCTACCTTTGAGTGCGGTTTGAATTATGAATTTACGTAATCGGAAAGACCGGTTAGGCCCCGAACCTACTAAATTATCATTAATAATCTAAATTTGACTTAATTTTCAAAGGGAAACTGAGAAAAAAATATAGCAAGTGATAAAAAAAAATAATAATAATAAATTTTTCATTCTAGATAATATGGAGAATTTTTGATAAAGCATAACAGTGGAGAAGGCAAACTCTTGTTCCAAAGATTATTTTATTCATCTTTGATTTGAAGGTCAGAGGCAAATTCAAAGTTGTACAATGAAATAAATATTTCCAAAAAAAAAAAAACGCCTCCTATGTTATTGAGAACGTGATTTAATAAAGTCATTCAATCTGAATGCTACATGATGAACAGAAGCCAGATGATGGATAAACACCTAGGATGTAAATAACATCCAGAAAGCTGTATGCCCCGAGAGAGGCTTGTACAGTTTGGGAAAGGATTCTTTTTTTATTTTGAATCAAAATAAAATCTATTTCAACCAATATCCCTGTGGGTACAACTATACATAATATAGAAACAACGCAGGGTAAAGGAGGACAAGTGGCTCGAGCCGCGGGTACTATAGCCAAATTGATCGCAAAAGAAGGTCAATCCGCGGTATTAAAGTTGCCTTCAGGAGAACTTCGTTTAATACCTTACAACTGTTCAGCCACGGTTGGACAAGTGGGTAATATCCGCTCGAATAACAAAATTTTTAGTAAAGCTGGATCAAAACGGTGGATAGGTAAACGATCAGAAGTACGAGGAATAGTCATGAATGCTGTAGACCATCCACATGGAGGTGGTGAAGGAAAAAGTCCCATAGGAAGAAAAACCCCCATAACTCCTTGGGGTCATTGTACGCTCGGTAAAAAAACCCGAAAAATGGTTCGGTATAGTGATACTTTCATTCTTCGTCGTCAAACTAAGTTAGAATAAAAAAATTAATTGCCTATGAAATATTCAAGAAAAAAAAAAAGTTTAAAACAAGTTTTTGCGGCTACACACTCAAAAAAAAAAGTTTTTATTGCTGATCACTTATTCAAAAAAATAGAAAAACTAGACACAAATATAAAAAAAAAGAAAATACTATTAACTTGGTCTCGCGCGTCTACGGTTGTACCCAAAATGATCGGTTATACTATTGCTATTCATAATGGTAAAGAGCATATACCTATTTATATAACAAATAATATGCTTTACCATAAATTAGGAGATTTTGTACCTACTCGTCTTTGCCCGGAACATCCAGGCAAAGACGATAAGAAATCTAAAAAAGACAAGAAATCTAGTCGTTAAATTTCAAGAAAGTGAATATGAAAATATCTAAAAATAAGAGGAATACCGAAGTACGCGTTTTAGCCAAAAATTTAAAAATGTCTACGCAGAAAATGCGTCGAGTAATCGATCAAATTCGTGGTTGTTCTTATGCACAAGCATATACTCTATTGAAATTAATGCCGTATAGAGCTTGTTATCCCATATTCCAACTACTTTGTTCTGCAGGAGCAAATGCTAAAAATAATTTGGGACTTAAAGAAAAATTTTTATTCATTAGTAGAGCCGAAGTAAACGAGGGTACTGTTTCAAAGAAATATCAAATTAGAGCTAAGGGACGTTCCTTTCGTATAAAAAAAAAAACTTGTCATATAACTATTGTTTTGAAAGAACTATCAAATCTAATTGAATTTGAAATTTCAGAGAATCTGAAAAGGAAAATATCACAATATGGGACATAAAGTAAATCCAATGGGTTTTAGACTTGGTCTAACTCAAAATCATAATTCTGTTTGGTTCGCACAGAAGAGAGAGTATACAAGAACTCTTCGAGAAGATATAAAAATACATAAATGCATCGAATTTTTTTTCCAAAGACATCAGAGAAAATCTTATCTAGGAATTGGACGAATAGAAATTCAGAGAAAGATTGATTTAATCAATATAATAATCTATATAGGATTTCCCATTTTTTTCAAAAATGAAAAAAATGAAATTACACGAGTAAAAAACGATATAAAACGTACTCTTTATTTGCGTGATCAAAAGCTTAACATAAATGCAGAAATATTAGCCAAACCTTATCAAAAAACTAATATACTTGCTGAATATATCGCTTTGCAACTAGAAAAGAGAGTGGCTGTAAAAAAAATATTACAAAAAGCTGTTGAACTAGCCAAAAAAGACGAAATAGAAGGGATTCGTATACGAATTGCAGGACGTCTTGGCGGACGAGAAAGAACTCGTAAGACAAAAATCAAATTAGGCAGAGTTACTTTACAAACACTCCGAGCTGAAATGGATTATTCCTCTTTTACAGTTCGCACAATCCACGGGGCATTAGGAATTCAACTTTGGATCTTCATGAAAGAACAATAATTGTTGTAATTGTTGTAATTGTTGTAATTACTATAAAAACTATCCAATTATTATATAGAAAAATTAATTATTTAAGATTGAATAGAATTTCCATTTTCTAGTAAAAATTATGCTATGCTTAGTGTGCGACTCGTTAAAACTAAGCTTTTTTTTTACTTTTGAACTTTATTACACGTAAGAAGTATTCTTTCGTGAAGCAAAATAAGATAATATCGAAAAAAATCGAAGAATCAATACTATTTTTTATGGTATTGTATGGTTCATAAATAAGCCTACCTTGAAAGTGTAATAAAGCAGAAAAGTCGTTATCGACCTCATTTTATAAAAAGAAAAGAGCTTTGAGTCGATGGGAACTAAGTCAACCAATTCTGTAAAAAAAAAAAATGAAAGTTAAGCTCCACTGTAGAAGAAAAGTAAACCTAAGCAATATTTTGTTGGAAGCTATAGAAACGATGAAACTTGTGGATATATTGTTATCATAGGATAGGATGATGAATAAAACCAAAAAAAAATAAGAAAAATATCTACTAAAGAGTCTATATTCATCTGTGAATCTTATTGTTTAGTTGAAGTTTTATATTATTGATTTAGAAGTTACTGGCCTAAACTGTTTTAGAATGGAAATCTTTACTATCACAGGGAGCCGGATGATAAAAAATTTTCATGTCCGGTTTTGAATTAGCGAAGGGAATAAAAACTATGATAACGGAATCCATCGACTATAACCCCAAAAAAACGAAATTCCGCAAACAACATAGAGGAAGAATAAAAGGAAAGAGCCACCGGGGTAATCAGATTTCTTTTGGTAAGTTTGCTATTCAAGCACTTGAACCTGCTTGGGTTACAGCTGGACAAATAGAAGCAGGGCGGAGAACAATTACTCGTACTGCTCGACGTGGCATAAAAATATGGATACGTATATTTCCTGACAAGCCTATTACAAAGAAACCCGCTGACACTCGCATGGGTTCAGGAAAAGGTGATACCCTTTTTTGGGTAGCTGTTGTTAAACCAGGTCGAATACTTTATGAGATGGGAGAAGTTTCTGAAACTGTAGCTCGAAGAGCTGCTCAAATAGTAGCTTACAAGATGCGTATACGCACTCAATTTTTAAGAATTTAAATTGCCCAAATCAAAAAAAGATCTTCTTTTATCTTTTTTTGATTTGATACACTAACAAACTTCCTTGGAGGAAAAATGATTCAGCCTCAAACATATTTAAACGTTGCTGATAACAGTGGAGCACGAAAAATAATGTGCATTAGGATTATAGGAGCAAGTTTTCAAAGATATGCGCATATTGGGAATGTAATCATCGCTGTTATTAAAGAAGCAGTTCCTAATGCAAAAATAGAAGAATCTGAAGTTATTAGAGCAGTAGTTATACGTACTTCTAAAGAATTCCAACGTAATGATGGAACAAGAATACAAACTGATGAGAATGCAGCAATTATCGTTGATCAAAAAGGAAATCCAAAGGGAACTCGAGTTTTCGGTCCAGTTCTGCACGAACTGAGACATTGGAATTTTACAAAAATAATTTCATTAGCTCCCGAAGTGTTATGACTAATATGTACAAAGTACATAGAACAGGTTAACTGCAACTTAGACAAATGTCTCTATAAAAAAAAGCATGTTTTTTTGAAAAAAAAAAAAAAAAAGAATAAAGAGAATTCAAAAAATAGATCAACATGGATACTATTACCAATTTGACTACATCAATCAAAAATGCTTACATAGTAAATAAACGAACGGTTCGAGTACCTGCGACTAGGATTAATGAAAAACTCGGGAAAATACTTTTAAATGAAGGCTTTATAAATAATATTAGAGAGCATAAAGAAGGGAAAAAATCTTTTTTGATTTTTACTTTCAAATACAGGAAAAAGAAAGAAACAAGAATTACCCTAAAACGTATAAGCAAACCTGGTCAGCGAATTTATTCCAATTTTCGAAAAATACCAAAAGTTTTAAACGGGATAGGAATTGTAATTCTTTCTACTTCCCAGGGAATCATGACAGACCACGAAGCTCGACAAAAAAAAATTGGAGGAGAAATCTTGTGTTATGCATGGTAATAGATTCTACCCATTTTTGCTAGATATATATTTTCCAAAAAAGAAACATGAAAATGGAAAAACGACAAAATATGATTGAACTTGAAGGGCTAGTTATTGAGGCACATCCCGCTGGATTTTTTAGAGTCTTATTGGACAATAAAAAAACTGTTCTAGCTTATATTTCGGGTAACATTCGACAAAATAGTATACGAATACTTGTAGGAGATAGAGTCAAAATTGAACTCCATGTTTGTGATTTGACTAAAGGGCGTATAATTCATCGATTTAGAAAAAGCTAATAGAATTTCGTTTCAATTTTCAATAAAACAATAAGATAGCAAAAAAATAGAAAAATGATAAATAGAAAAATGATCCATACTTTTTCTAGCTCAAAGAGCAAAAAAGAATAAACACATTTAATTCAAATAATATGAAACTACGCGCTTCTGTTCGGAAAATTTGTTCGAAATGTCGATTAATTCGTAGAGGAAAGCGAATTTATGTAGTTTGTTTAAATCTAAGACATAAACAAAAACAAGGTTAATTTTTTTTATCTTTTTTTTTTTTTTTTCAATATGCATTTTATAGGCTTAGAGATATATATAACAAATTTTAGGGTATAGCAGTACAATAATGAAACCAAAATCTATGTGGAATTTATCTAAAAATAGACGTATTAAAAAAGAAATACGTAGAGTAGACCGTGGAATCATTCACATACAATCAAGTTTTAACAATACAATTATTACCGTTACCGATGTCTTGGGACATGTGCTTTCTTGGTCGTCTGCTGGTGCATGTGGCTTTAAAGGCCCAAAAAAAGGTTCAGCTTTCGCTGCTCAAACAGCAACAGAAAACATAACTCGTACTGTAGTTATTAACCGCGCAGCCATCCTGATAACGGGTTGTGGTAAGGGACGAGACGCGGCATTACGAGTCATTCAACATAGTCGAATACTGATACGTGCAGTACTTGATATAACACCCAATCCGCATAATGGATGTAGACCTCCTGTCAAAAGACGTGTATAACTTTTCATTATATGATTTGGAATGAACTAAAAACTGCAGAATCTTCACCACGATGGAAGTGCTTGGAATCGAGAACAGACAGTAAACGATCTCATTATGGTCGTTTTTCCATATCTCCGCTTTTGAAAGGTCAAGCTAATATACTAGCTATTGCTATACGAAAAACTTTACTTCAAGAAGTCAAAGGAACATATATTACGTATGCAAGATTTCAAAAAAATATTCTACACGAATATTCTTCCATAATAGGTATTAAAGAATCAGTTCATGACATTTTAATGAACTTGAAACAAATTGTACTTAGAAGTGAATTGTACGGAATTCATGAAGCATCTATTTGTACTGTTGGACCTAAGAATGTAACAGCTCAAGACATCATATTACCATCTTCTATTCAAATCATTGATGATACCCAGCATATAGCTAGCCTTACTAAACGAATCCCCTTCAATGTTACATTGAAGATTGAAAAAAAGAAAAGGTATACTATAGAAAATATGAAACAACCAAAGGACATATTTTTCCCCATAGATGGTGTTTCTTTACCGGTTCAAAATGTGAATTTTAGTATTCATTCTTATAAGAGTTCAGATAACATACAAGAAATGCTTATTTTCGAGATATGGACAAACGGGGGATTAACTCCTAGAGAAACCATTTACGAAGCTTGTTGGAGTTTACTTGACTTAATTATTCCGTTGCTTTGCGTAGAACAAAATATAAAAAATAGCCAAAAGAAACCCAACCCTCTATCTTTAGTTACTAAAGATAGAAACAAAAAAATAGGGGGGGAGGGTTACGTGAAATAGATTTTTTTTATTAAAGTGTATAATACACTTTAATAAAAAAAAATTTGTTATGAAAAACTTTGAGTGAAAATAGACTAAAAATTACATTAGAAAAGTCCTAAGGTTAACGACTCTTCAATAGGCAAAGCAGCTCCGATACCTAACCAAAGGGATAAGGCAGTACCGATAAGAAAAACTGTTGTAGCTACTGGACGACGAAAAGGATTTTGAAATTGATTAACGTTCTCTAAAAAAGGTACTGTTAATAAACCCACAGGTACAGAGATCATCAAAAGGACACCAAAAAATTTATTCGGTACTGTACGAAGTATTTGGAAAACTGGGAAAAAATACCATTCGGGTAAGATTTCTAAAGGAGTTGCAAAAGGATTTGCGGGTTCACCAATCATCGATGGTTCTAACACTGCTAAACCTATCGTACACGCAATAGTACCTAAAATAACTACCGGAAAAATATATAAAAGATCATTAGGCCACGCGGGCTCTCCATAATAATTATGTCCCATTCCTTTAGCTAATCGCGATCTTAATACAGGATCTTTTAAATCGGGTTTTTTTGTTATTGGGATAAGTAGATCTTATCTTTCTAGATCTATCCCCCGTAAGATCCGGACATGCCAATTTGAATCATCCGGCTCAAACAAGAATTTAAAGAAATAACAAGCAAAGAATTCTATGCTATAAAATGCTTTTACCCAAGTACGCATGAAATAAATTGTGAAACAAAATACTCGCTTTCTGGGTCATCTTCATCCTTGTAATTTTTTTGATAAACAAAAAAAGTCTAAAGTTTCTTTTTAACAAGGTATTGACTTGTTAATGAAATTCCCTTTACTTTTCCTTAGATCCTTTTTTTTACTCCGATAGTTATTCTGTTAAAATGCAAAGGAAATGAGTGCATTTTATAACTATGAAAATAAGAAATTGACTAGAATTCACGGAGCCTATACAAATCATAGAAAAAAAAGTCTACCCAGATTAGGAACTTTCTTTTTCTTTGAGAAAGACGTTGGGATAAGGGGAATACACAGGATCTTTCTGTGGCAGATTTAATCCGACAGGCTTAATCAATAATTCAAGTCACACACTCCCATAGTCCATTTTCTCCATTGAATTTTTCTTTTTATTTGAAATCCTTAAGGAAAAGGAAGAATCCGAAGAATCTAGCTCGAAAAAACAAGCAATATTCTTGGCAAGTATGTTATACCCTAAAAAAAAAATTATTTTTATTTTTATAAAGGACCCGAAATACCTTGTTTACGAATCATTAGAAAATGCATTAGCATAAATATTGCACTAAGAAGTGGTAATATAAAGGTATGTAAACTATAGAACCGAGTTAAGGTCGATTGACCCACGCTAACACTTCCACGTAATAACTCAACTAAAGAAGAACCTATTACAGGAATAGCCTCGGGTACGCCAGTTACAATTTTGACTGCCCAATAACCAATTTGGTCCCAAGGTAAAGAATAACCAGTTACACCAAAAGAAACAGTCAGTACAGCTAGAATAACTCCAGTAACCCAAGTTAATTCACGAGGTTTTTTAAAACCACCTGTTAAATAAACACGGAATACATGCAAAATCATCATGAGAACCATCATGCTTGCTGACCATCGATGAATTGATCGAATTAACCAACCAAAATTGACTTCACTTATTATGTACTGAACCGAAGCAAAAGCTTCGGTAACTGTTGGACGATAGTAGAAAGTCATAGCAAAACCGGTGGCCACCTGTACCAAAAAACAAGTTAATGTAATTCCTCCGAGACAATAAAATATATTAACATGAGGAGGAACATATTTACTAGTGATATCATCTGCAATTGCTTGAATCTCTAGACGCTCTTCAAACCAGTCATATACTTTATCGAGATAGGTTAACCCCTTCAAAAAACTGTACATGAAACTTTCCCTTCGTACAGCTTAAACAAAAATACCGTAATTGAGGTAATTATCTATAACATATATAAGATAATGCCAAAATTTCAAGTAGGCTCAATAAAGGCCTTTTGAAGAATCTTTTCTTCCATTCATAATTTATGAATTTCTGTTTAATGAATAGGATTTTGATTGTTTAAACCTGAAAAAGAATTAAAAAATTGTTCTAAACCTCAGATTTTGTTTTTACTCCGAAGATTCACTTAACAAAAGGTTCTTTGGGTAAGGTCCTGTTGGATTTTTTCAGAGTCGAAATCTTTGTTGTTATTCATTTAGATACAAAGTAAAAATTACAACAGTAAATCCTAGTTCAGACCTTTTTTCTATAATAAAAAAGAAAACTCGTGCTTTAGAAATTCTAAGTTAACCTCCAACGAGGAAAGATTATCTAAAGATAACAGACTAGTCTTCTGTACTATTAATATCGAATGTAACAAGTCGCACACCCATTTTTTTTGTAAATTTTTTTCAAAAATGACACGATCAAACTATCGTAAAACAAAAATAGAACGAACCTAAAAAAAATCAATATCTCTTACGTTATTTTTAGAAAAAGTTTGAGATCCAGTTCTATACCCAACTAACAGGAATTCCGGTCAATAAAATAGACGAATTATAGATCTCCAATAAAAGAGATAAAAATACTGCAAATAAAACCATTGCAACAACCATAAGGGCAGTAGTTCCCCATCCGGGGGCGACTTTACCATATTCACGATTAAGTGGTTTTAAGTAACTCCCTACCCCAGTTTTTCTTGGTCTGGTTCTGGAAGTATCATTCACGGTTTGTGTAGCCATATCAAATATTTTGTTGAAATCTGTTAACTTTGTATACTATGTTTTTATTTATTAATATAGTATAATTAGCTAAATTCTTTTTATTAGTTACCTAAAAATGGAAACTGCAAACTTAGTCGCTATCTTTGTATCGTGCTTGCTCGTAAGTTTAACAGGATATGCCCTATATACATCCTTTGGACGACCTTCTGAAGGTCTTATAGACCCCTTTGACAATCATGAAGACTAAAACAAAAAAGGGAAGTCCATGTGGACTTCCCTTTTTTGTTTGTTTTATTTAATTTTCTTTTCCTCCTTTAGTCGGAACTTTGGGCGGTTCTCTAAAGAAAATAGCAAAAAATAGAATTCCTAAAGTCGAAACCAAAAGGAATGTATAAACCAATGCTTCCATAGATTCAATCGTTTTTTTTTTTTTTTTACAACTTTCGTACTAAGTAATAAGTAATAGACGTAAGTCTTTATATGACTTGTTTTTTTGTGGTAGGATCTCCCAATTTTTGGAATGCTCCAAATTCGACTTGCGCATTTAGTTCTGGATCGATACCAGCAAAAATATCTCGGAATAGTGTTCTAGAACCATGCCAAATGTGTCCAAAGAAGAAAAGAAGAGCAAAAGTAGCGTGTCCAAAAGTAAACCAACCTCTTGGACTACTCCGAAAAACCCCATCTGATTTTAAAGTAGCACGATCTAATTCAAAAATTTCCCCCAATTGAGCACGTCTCGCATATTTTTTCACTATAGTAGGATCGCTAAAACTTACTCCATCAAGTTCTCCACCATAAAACTCGACAGTTACGCCGACCTGTTCCACGCTATATTTGGATTCTGACCTCCTAAAAGGAACATCCGCTTTCACAACACCTTCTTTGTCCACTAGAACTACTGGAAATGTTTCAAAAAAAGTAGGCATACGACGAACAAAAAGTTCGTTTCCGTCCTTATCCTTGAAAATGGGGTGTCCTAACCAACCAATAGCTATTCCATCTCCATTGTCCATTGCACCCGCTCGGAATAATCCACCTTTAGCAGGATTGTTTCCAATGTAATCGTAAAAGGCTAGTTTTTCAGGAATTTTAGACCAAGCTTCGGACAGACTTAAATTTTTATTCAAACCAGCGCGAACTCGTCGATCTATTTCTTGTTGAAAGTACCCCTGATCCCATTGATATCGAGTCGGACCAAATAATTCAATTGGGGTTGTTGCTGACCCATACCACATGGTTCCAGCAACAATAAAAGATGCAAAAAAAACAGCAGCAATACTGCTAGATAAAACGGTCTCAATATTTCCCATACGTAATCCTTTATACAATCGTTGAGGAGGACGAACACTGAGATGAAATAGACCCGCGATGATTCCCAATAGACCTGCAGCAACATGATGCGACGCTATTCCTCCTGGAACAAAAGGATCAAAGCCTTCAGCTCCCCAAGCTGGGCTTACAGGTTGTATTTTTCCAGTAAGTCCAAAAGGATCAGAAATCCAAATTCCAGGACCATATAAACCTGTAACATGAAAAGCTCCGAATCCAAAGCAAACTACTCCGGAAAGAAATAAATGAATACCAAAAATTTTTGGTAAATCTAAAGAAGGTTTTCCTGTGCGCGGATCTGTAAATATTTCAAGATCCCAGTATACCCAATGCCAGATCGCTGATAAAAAACATAAACCTGAAAACACAATATGAGCTCCAGCGACACCCTCGTAACTCCAAAATCCCGGATTAGCTTCAGTTTCTCCAGTAATACTCCATCCGCCCCAAGATTCTTTTATTCCTAAACGAGTCATAAAAGGTAAAATAAACATACCTTGTCTCCACATAGGATCAAGAACAGGATCAGATGGGTCAAAAACTGCTAATTCATACAAAGCCATTGAACCGGCCCAACCCGCTACTAAAGCTGTATGCATTATATGCACAGAAATTAACCGGCCAGGATCATTCAAGACAACAGTATGCACACGATACCAAGGTAAACCCATTAAACACCTCTTTTTCAAAAAAAAGATTGAACTTTCTTACATTATAAAAACACACTGAATTTTAGGTTGGATCATCCTTCCTTTTATAAAACTATGTTGAATAAAAACAACGGTAGGAGAAGCAAAAATATTTTATCTTTTATGTTTAAATTTACAAAATTTAAGGATTGGTACCATTAAAAAAAAAAAAAAAAAATACTTACAAAATTTGGAAAACAAAAACAAAAAGAAAGAGAAGAAGGAGAATAAAAAGAGAAAAAAAGGATCTAAAAAAAATGCCCCTTGGTATCCCAAAAGTTCGTTTTTTTGGTGAAGATAACCCTCCGTCAAGAAAAGAAGATGATAGAACTCCTCAAGAGATTCAATTTAATCACTTTTTTGAAGAGACAACAATACCTAAGCCTAAACGAAAGAATGAGACCCCATGTACTTTTCCGGTTCTAGGATCAAAAAAAACTAAGAATAATATAATGCATGAGGCACCTATTATGACTTTGGCAAAAGATAACGAAACAGGAGAGGATAAGGAGCCGGAAAACAAAGATAATAAAAAGAAAAAAGAAACAAAAGAACAAGTTTTGGACTGGGCTGACTTATAGTGTGACTTGAATCTCGTATAGATTTTATGGAATTTTTCCATTCATTTCCCGTCAGATGGAATGATTTTTACTTTATTGGATCGTTTTTTTTTTTGGAAAAGAACCCAACGCATAAAGTATTTTTATATTGTTCGTTTTTATACTATAAAAGAAAGTTAAATCCAAGGTTATTTTGAAATTTCATTCATTTCCGCCCATCCAACTTTTGAGCAGATATAATCTATATATATTAATTATATTCTACTCTTAGTCATCTTAGTATATAAACCTAACTTACATAAACTTCCTTAATCTATAAGTAAGAGGAATAAGAGATCATTTGTATAGGAATAGAAGTAAAACCTAAAGATTAGATGCAGAACTCGGTAAAGGGAACAAGCAAACTGTTTTGTTTAATTTTAAACGTTTCAGAAAGTAGTCCAATACTTTTGAAATTTAGAATTATTAGCGTTACAAAAAAAAATTGGACCAAGTTTTGGAAAACAAATAACCTTTTTCGTTTCCTAGCGACTAGAGCCGTATGTTGGGAAAAGTACACGTACGGTTCACAAGGAGAGATTGCTCTTATCTACTCCAATCGACGTAATGTCTAGAACTCGTTGTATTTTTTTAGGGCAACCCGTTGATGAAGATATTGGAAGTATATTTGTAGGTATTTTGCTTTACTTGTTTATAGACGATATACGTAAAGGAAAAAGTAGACAGATTTTCATGTATATAAACTCGTGTGGCGGAGCTATATTACCTGGTCTAAGTATCTTTGATATTATGCTTCAGCTTAGAGAAACAATACATACAATCGGTCTTGGCCTAGTTGCTTCAACAGCAACCTTAGTTTTAAGTGCCGGAACCTTTGGATTTCGTAATACAGGGCCTCATAGTAGAATAATGATCCACCAACCAAGAGCATCTCTTCGTGATGGACCAGCCTGGCTTTTTGCGAAGGACGCTTTTTTTGTTCAACAGTTGCGAAAAATGATTGTACAATGTTATTGTCTCAGAACACCCCAATTCGAAGAATTAATAGAAAATGCCCTTGACAAAAATACTTACATGTCACCAGAGGAAGCAGTTGATTTCGGACTTGTTGATAGAGTAGCACTTCCAATGTGGGAACCAAACAAGGAAGAACCTCCCTTTGAAATTCCAGAAGAAGGAAACGAAGGTTTTGGGCTAATCCCGAACCATGTTTTAGAAGAAGCTAGAAGAGCTAGAAAGATTAGAAGCACTAAAGGTGCTGTACAGATTGATGAGCAAAACCTTTCTCTACAATTCGACGAATAAATAATCAACTCTAGGATAGAGAGAAGTTCAAAATAAAAAAAAAAAGAGTTTTCTAAAGCCTGGTTAGGATTGATCCTAACCAGTAAAATTGAATAAACCACCAAAATGCCCACACTTCCTCAACTTATTAGAATTGCGAGACAACCAAAAAAAAAGGTAGGCAGTTCTCGTGCTCTTCAAAAATGTCCTCAACGCAGAGGAGTTTGTGCTAGGGTGTATGTGCGACTCGTTTAGATCAGAAAAAACTAGAACGTTCTTCCAAGAAGAGCTTTCTTGTTATCAAAAAGTAAAGATCTATCATCTCTAGGAAGATGAAATTTATGGTTTTTGTTGGTGCAAATCCAATCACTTGGATCTGAGATGAAAAGCAATTCCTCTTTGGCAGAAAACAGTCATTCGGAGCAGGGAATCATCAAAATGAAAAACTTCTTTTTGTTGCAAATGACGGAAAAATAAGATCAGCTACTCCGCTAATTCTCGAAATAACATGTCGTTACTGTACTTTAAATTTTTTGAAGTTTTTAAAGAAATTTCCTTTTTTTGGGGGGGGGAGGGGTAGAGCTGAAGACGGTAGATAATACAAATTACCAAAAGCATACTCTTTTAGTTTTAGCTCCGGCATATAGAGAGGACCTCGCCGTTAGAGAAAGAACCATATAGACGAAGAAACCCATAATTATTCAAATCTTTTAGTGAAATAAGTGATTCTTTTTGGTTAGGAAGGTTAGAATAGCTAAAGCCTTTGGAACATTTCTTTTCCAAAAAAGAAAAGTCAGTATATAAATAAACTAAACATATATATAAGAATTTAAATTAATGACCAGAGTAAAACGCGGATATATAACTCGACGTCGCCGAAACAAAAATCTCGCTTTTGCGTCAGGATTTCACGGGTCCCATTCCAAACAGTTCCGAGCTGCTAAGCAGCAGAAGCAAAAAGCTCTAACCTCAGCTAAACGCGATCGACTGAAACAAAAGAGAAATTTTCGCCGCTTGTGGATTGTTCGAATTAATGCAGCAGTTCGTCGTTTAGGGGTTCCTTACAATAAATACATAAACTGTATGTACAAAAAGCGGTTACCTTCAAATCGGAAAACACTTGCGCAAATAGCTACATTAGAGAATAATTCTTTTTATATTATTTCGAAAAACATTTTGGCATAAAAAAGAAAAAAAAATCCCCGGGGATCCCCTCCGGGAAATGGAAAATCATGAACTTTGACTTTGACGTCACTCATAAAAAAACGCAAAAATTACAATTTTTTCAACTTTTTTTTGACCATAAAAGGTAGCAACCCTAGAATACGAGCTCGTTTAATAGCAATAGATATAAGACGTTGTTGTTTACAGGTTAAATTATTCACTTTCCTGGATAAGATTTTTCCGCGCTGGCTAATAAATTGATTAATTAGACTCATATTTTTATAATTGATCTGATTCTCTGACTTTATTAGATTAGGTTTTTTTGGAACTTTTGGGTAACGTTTCCGACTACCAGACGGTATCTCAGGCTTATATCGTTTAAAATCAAAAGATTGCTTAGACATATTAATATCGTTTAAATAAAAGGTTTATGAGAAAATAGTTTCTGTGAACTGTTGTTGTTATGTATTCCGTTTATTTCTTTCTCTCTTTGTGAATGGTATGTTTCAAACAAAAAGGACAAAATTTCTTTAATGCCAAGGGCATGGATGTATTGTATCGATTCTTTTTAGTTGTATATCTAAAAAGGTTACAATTAATACATTCTAAAAAAATTACCACTCGTGCGCCTATGTTTTCTGACATTTTTGTAGTAGTCTATTTTATTTATTTCTTTTTTTGAATCAAAAAAAGAACGTCAGGCGATATATTCCTAGTTCCATCAATTTATTTCAAATCCTTTTTTTTATTGAAAATATAGAGCGTTAAAAAGAAAAAGGAAAACTAAGAGCATCCGGGAAAAACCGATTTATTTCAATTAAAAAACCAGCTAAAGAACCAAACCATAAAGTTGCTAAAACGGGTGCTGTCGAAAGATATTTTTTTATATATTGCATAAAGCATTTATTTTCCTTTTTATATTTAAAAGTACTTTAAAAAGTCGACTAATTCTACCATTACCTAACCTAGGTAAGAAACGTTACTAATTTCTTATAGTATGACGGCGTTTGAATTTTCTATTTTGTCGAAAAAAAAAGACTTTTCGTATGTATTAGAGATTAAAATAACATTGTTGATTAATCCATTGATTCTAAGGGATGTAGCGCAGCTTGGGTAGCGCGTTTGTTTTGGGTACAAAATGTCGCAGGTTCAAATCCTGTCATCCCTATCTATTCATTAAAACTAATCGGACTAGCTAGTCTTTAATCACAGAGAGTGGATTAAGTCATATCCCAAAAAAGCGCTCTTAGTTCAGCTTGGTAGAACGTAGGTCTCCAAAACCTAATGCCGTAGGTTCAAATCCTACAGAGCGTGATTCTGATAATTCAGTGCCTGAATTAAAACTCCAACTGATCGCCGCGTCGATACTGTAAATATGCTGTTACAAAAAGTCCAGCCAAAGTAATAGGAATTAAACCTAATACAATCCCGGATAACAGAGTTTCAACCATTTTCATTCAAAAAATTAGAAATTATAGCTATATCAAATAGTACCATGAAATCGCGATGGAATTCCATAATCAAACGTTTTTTTTTGTTTTCAATGAAACAATGTAAAAAAAAATTGATTTAAATAAGTCTTATCTTGCTAAACCCAATAAATAGAATTAAGGTGAAAAAAAGAAAAACTAATAAAAACCCAAAATAACTAATTAGAATAGGCATGAAACAACTAAAATCAATTCAATAATGATATATTTAAGAGATAAATAACTAAAGTTTTATAATAAGTAAGATATAGTACCGACGTTTCTATAATATAAAAAAAAGATATATTTTCTTTTTCATTTTAATTAAAGAGTGGTTCAAACAATTTTCTATCAAATTGTTAGTATAATGGTCAAGTAGAAATCCATCCTAACTTATTTTAATTTTTAGAATTTACAAAAGAAAAGACCGTAAAAACCTTTTTCTGCTTTTGTATTTTCTAGTTTAGGGGATCAATTCCCTTTGCCGATATAAAATAGAATTAATATTCATTAATTCATTATTGTTGGAGTTGCATATGTCTGGAAATACCGGAGAACGATCCTTTGCGGACATTCTTACAAGTATTCGATACTGGGTTATTCATAGCATTACTATACCTTCTCTGTTTGTTGCAGGTTGGTTATTCGTCAGTACAGGGTTGGCTTATGATGTTTTTGGAAGTCCTCGACCAAACGAGTATTTCACAGAAAATCAACAAGAAGTTCCTTTAATAACTGGCCGTTTTGATTCTTTAGAACAGCTGGAGCATTTTACTAAATCTTTTTAGGAGACACTAATGACTATAGATAGAATCTATCCAATTTTTACCGTTCGATGGCTGGCTATTCACGGTTTAGCTGTCCCTACAGTCTTTTTTTTGGGATCCATTTCTGCAATGCAGTTCATCCAACGATAAAATATTAAGCTATGACACAATCAAATCCGAACGAACAAAGTGTAGAATTAAATCGTACCAGCCTATACTGGGGATTGTTACTTATTTTTGTACTTGCTGTTTTATTCTCCAGTTACTTTTTCAATTAAAAAAAAAAAAACACACACAAATTTTTTTTTTTTTTTCATTCTGAAAGAAATGATTTATAACAAAATTTAGGACGATTTTTTTTTGAGTATAACTATTAAATTTCAATAAAATGGAAGAGGAGTAATAAACATGGCTGATACTACCGGGAGAATACCTCTTTGGTTGGTAGGTACCGTAACGGGTATTCTTGTAATTAGTTTGGTCGGTATCTTTTTCTACGGCTCCTATTCAGGATTAGGATCATCCCTATAATAAGAAAATATACTTAACTGACCTTACCTTAAAAGGTAAGGTCGGCATCTTTCAAACTTTTAGTCAAAGTATGATGACCTATCATAAAAACGAAAAAAAAAAAAAAAGAGAAAATACGAGCTAAAAATTCATTTCGGATAATTGAACTTTTTCAAATTGTTTCTTTTTAAGTACCAGAAAAATCTGCGCCAAAACAACCGACGTTAAGAACAATAAAAGACCTTGAATACGAAATGGGTCTTGCAGTACTATTTCCGCATTTACCTGACCAAATCCACCCACATTAGGATTATTTGTTAATGGTTGATCTGCCTTAACAAAATCACCTTCCGAAACAAGAAGTTCGGGGCCCGGAGGTATTATGTCAACACCAGATCGGCCTTGCGATATATTCTCAATCAGTACCTCGTATCCCCCTTTCTCTTTACGTAAAATTTTGCTGATTCTACCCGTTAATGAAGCATTAAATATTGTATTATTGCTTTGGCTACCATCAGGATAAACTTGACCTCTTCCTCTATTACCTCCGGCATATATAGGATATTTCCAGAAGTGCGATTCTTTTTTTAGAGCAGGATCCGGGGATAGGATTGGAAATACAATTTCCTTGTATTTTTGACCAGGAATAGGACCTATTACAAGAATATTTTTTTGGAAGGGGCGATAATTTTGAAAAGGTAGATTACCTATTTTTTCTTTGATTTCAGGAGAAATACGATCCGGAGGAGCTAGTTCAAAACCTTCGGGTAAGATTAAAACAGCTCCTACATTTAAGTTTCCCTTTTTCCCGTTAACTAGAACTTGTTTGATTTGTGTGTCATAAGGAATTTTCACAACTGCTTCAAAAACGCTATTAGGAAGCACAGATTGCGGAACTTCGATCTCTACAGGTTTTTTAGCCAAGTGGCAGTTGGCGCATACAATACGTCCAGTAGGTTCTCGAGGATTCTCATAACTTTTTTGGGCAAAAATAGGATATGCTTTTGAAAAAGAAATACGAGTTGTTATATTTATCGTTATGAAAGTGGAGATTGATAAAACCACCAATATTCTAATCCAATCAGAAACATTTTTTTTTTCCATCATTTTTCGTTTAAATTTTTTTTTTGAAGAATCGAGAACTATTCTTTATCTCCGTTTCATTTATTATTCAACCTAAAGATGGTTTTTCATTTTACATTTATTCTTTAATATTATAAATCGAGAAGAAAAAAGGCCTGATTTTTTATTCATTCATCGAATGATAGATTACTACAAGAGACGGAGATATACGATTAAATCGGCGGAAAATCCAATATTTCAAAATTGTATCTAGAATAACAGGAAAAGTTGAAACAAGACTAAAAATGATTTGGTCATTATGCACAAATCCATAATTTTCAGAAATCCAACTGATAAAGACTTCCCAACCATGAGGTGAATGGAACCCAATGCATAGATCAGTCATTAAAAGAATTGAAAAAGCTTTCATTGTATCGTTTATACTATAGAAAATTTCTCGAATCCAAGAAAAGAAAATTGTAAGCTTTTTTTGACTCATAAAAAGAAAAGTGCTTAGAATAATAAATTCTAAAAGATTTGTTCCTAAATGTGTAACTATTTGGATACAATCTTTTTTGTACAACTCGAACAAAAAATTTTTTTTTAAATGTGTTTCCGAAAAATCTTCTACTGTTGTTTCAAAGAGCAAAAGTTCTTCTATTTGACTAACTCTTACTAGATTATTTTCTTCTTGTAAATAATCTAATATTTTGGATGAACTAGTATTCCACCAAAAAGTGACCCACGATTCTACGCATTTTTCTAGTGAAATAGAAATTAGACACGGCAATACTATAAAACATGCAACATATCGTAAAGAAACAGCTGCTCTATTTTGTGTAACTTCTATGTGATGAATAACTAATGAACTTGATTTATTCATGAGTTCTGATCGAAGTCGAGATATAATACGAATTATAGAATGAGGTATCAAACCCATGGATTCTTCTCAATTCATTTTTAAAATGAAAACTACAAATATTTTTATAGAATTGTCTATGTCTAATCAAACTCCTTCAATAGACACATGCAAAAAACGAGCTAATTCTACAGCTTTTTGTTCCATTTCTTTTTGATGAATTTTTTCCCCAGTACGAGCTAAAGGAATGTCTGGTAATCCCCTTACTTTCATATAAAGGACATGGTGGCTAGAAAAAATACTTTTTTGTACTTGCATTGTGATCATCTGAACATTTTCGATAGAAAATCGTAAATAAACACGACGAGTTCTTCCTGGGAATCCCCAACGAAAAAGACATATAATTCCTTTTTTTTCATCAATCTGATTGTAACCACTACCCACATCAAAAAAAATTGTACACCAAAAATAAAAGCTAAAAAAAAGGCCTGCAATACCATAAAAACACATTATAATCCCTTGTGGAATAAAAAGTATTTTTTCAAAAAACAGTAGGGGTATAAGGTTCCTGCCAAGATAACTTGAAAATCCAACTATAAAAAAACCTAATGCACCTGCAAAAAGAACAGAGGCAAACAAAAAATTACTTTTTCTTCGAGAACCTTGGATAGACTCTATCCAAAGCCTTTTTGATTGATGATTCATATAAGTCATATCTCAATTAAATTGAAGTGAAGAGAAGGAATAAGCAAGGGCAAGACGGGCTATTCCTTACTTTCACTAGCTTTGTATCAACATTTTGAAGATTGGGAAACTAATTCTTCGTTTTCATAATATTTCATCTTTTTGGATGTACAAAAAAGAAAGTACCATTGTAAGGGCCGAGAAAACTAAACTCACTATAGGTACAAAAATGGAAGATAAGTTAGAATTTACCATAGAAAAAAATAGAAATTTGTTTCTTTTTCTTTCTAACATTGTATATTATTCACAGACAATGCTAGAAAGAAAAATCGCACATCTGGAAGTGTATAAAGTTTTTTCTATATGAAATCTATTATGAGCTAGAAGGGGGTTGAACCCTTGACATCATGGTCTGGAACCGTGGGCTCTTTTCCACTGAGCTGCTAACTCCTGACCAAAAATACTAAGTAAACTCCAACAAGAATCAATGAAAGAGTCTGGGTAGACCCCCAGACCCCAAAAAAGAAAAATCAAAAGTTTCCTAGTTCAAACTACTATAGCGTATCCATAGCAGCAAATTCAAACTTGATTTCTTTCCATACTTCACAAGCAGCAGCTAGTTCAGGACTCCACTTAGAAGCTTCACGAATTACTTCATTCCCCTCACGAGCAAGATCACGTCCTTCATTACGAGCTTGGACACAAGCTTCTAAAGCAACCCGATTAGCTACGGCACCGGGTGCATTTCCCCAAGGATGTCCTAAGGTTCCTCCACCAAATTGTAATACAGCGTCATCTCCAAAGATATCGGTCAAAGCAGGCATATGCCAAACGTGAATACCTCCTGAAGCAACAGGCAGAACACCTGGCATAGATACCCAATCTTGCGTGAAATAAATACCACGACTTCGATCTTTTTCAATAAAGTCATCACGAAGTAAATCCACAAAACCTAAAGTAATTTCTCGTTCTCCTTCAAGTTTACCTACGACAGTACCAGCATGAATATGATCTCCACCGGACATTCGTAATGCTTTAGCCAGTACACGGAAGTGCATACCATGATTTTTTTGTCTATCAATAACTGCATGCATTGCACGATGAATATGAAGAAGTAAGCCATTATCTCGGCAATAATGAGCTAAAGTGGTATTTGCAGTGAAACCTCCTGTTAAATAATCATGCATAACAATCGGAACCCCTAATTCTCTTGCGAATACTGCTCTTTTTATCATTTCTTCACATGTACCCGCAGTAGCATTTAAGTAATGTCCCTTAATTTCACCTGTTTCAGCTTGAGCTTTATAAATAGCTTCCGCGCAAAAAACAAAGCGATCTCTCCAACGCATAAAGGGTTGAGAATTTACATTTTCATCATCTTTAGTAAAATCTAGTCCGCCACGAAGACATTCATAAACTGCTCTACCGTAATTTTTAGCAGATAGACCTAATTTAGGTTTGATGGTACATCCCAACAAAGGACGTCCGTATTTGTTTAATTTATCTCTTTCTACTTGGATCCCATGAGGTGGACCTTGAAATGTTTTGGTATAAGCAGGAGGAATTCGCAAATCTTCTAGGCGTAGAGCTCGTAGAGCTTTAAAACCAAAAACATTCCCCACAATAGAAGTAAACATGTTAGTAACAGAACCTTCTTCAAAAAGGTCCAAAGGATATGCTACATAAGCAATAAATTGATTGTCTTCTCCCGGAACAGGTTCGATATCATAGCATCGTCCTTTGTAACGATCAAGACTAGTAAGACCATCAGTCCAAACTGTGGTCCATGTACCTGTAGAAGATTCAGCAGCTACCGCTGCGCCTGCTTCCTCGGGCGGTACTCCGGGTTGAGGAGTTACTCGGAATGCTGCCAAGATATCAGTGTTCTTAGTCTGATACTCTGGAGTATAATAAGTTAATCTATAATCTTTAACACCAGCTTTAAATCCTACGCTTGCTTTAGTTTCTGTTTTTGGTGACATAAGTCCCTCCCTAAATCAAATCATATTTCTGACAAGAACGAGGTCTGCTCGACATTTTCTTTTATAGACTCTTTTCTCCCTTATTGGTAGATTTTGGATACACTTTTTATTTTAAAATTTTTTTATATATAATGCAACCCAATTTTTACTTTGAAAAGTCATTCTTCTCAGAATATTTCTAGGATAAATGTATAAATTTAAAAAGATGTAGTTTATTTTCTTATTCATTGAACATGTAAAACAAAAAAAGATTGAATTATGCTATTAACCTACTACAAAAGAGTAAAATAAAATCGAGTTAGTTTTTGACTGATTCAATTGATTTGATATGGACTTCTTGGATTTTTTCAATCATGCTTTTAATTTTGATTTTTATGAGAACCCAAAGTTTTCTTTTTTTTGTATCAACAAAGATACAAAAAAATGTAGGACATATTACTCAAATAATTGGTCCGGTACTGGATGTATCCTTCCCTCTGGGGAATCTACCTAATATTTACAATTCTTTGATTGTGAAAGGTCAAATAGGCAGTAAGGAAATTAATATTACTTGTGAAGTACAACAGTTATTGGGAAACAATACAGTTAGAACTGTAGCTATGAGCGCGACAGACGGTTTGATGAGAGGAATGAAAGTAATTGATACAGGAGCTCCTCTTAGTGTACCCGTCGGTAAAATGACTCTGGGACGAATTTTCAACGTTCTTGGAGAACCTGTTGATAATTTAGGTCCTATAGACACAAGTACAACATTTCCTATTCATCGACCCGCCCCTGCCTTTTCACAATTAGATATTAATTTGGCAATTTTTGAAACAGGCATTAAAGTCGTGGACCTTTTAGCACCTTACCGACGTGGTGGCAAAATTGGTCTCTTTGGGGGAGCAGGAGTGGGTAAAACAGTGCTAATTATGGAGTTAATCAATAACATAGCTAAAGCTCATGGTGGTGTTTCCGTTTTTGGCGGCGTAGGAGAGCGTACTCGTGAAGGAAATGATCTTTACATGGAAATGAAGGAATCGGGAGTAATCAATGAAAAAAATATAATAGAATCCAAAGTAGCTCTGGTCTATGGTCAAATGAATGAACCACCAGGAGCTCGTATGAGAGTTGGTTTAACCGCCCTAACTATGGCAGAATATTTCCGAGATGTGAACGAACAAGATGTACTTTTATTTATAGATAATATTTTCCGCTTTGTTCAAGCTGGATCTGAAGTATCCGCTCTATTGGGCAGAATGCCCTCTGCTGTAGGTTATCAACCAACCCTTAGTACAGAAATGGGTTCTTTGCAAGAGAGAATAACTTCTACTAAAAAAGGGTCTATAACCTCTATCCAAGCAGTTTATGTACCTGCGGACGACTTGACTGATCCCGCTCCTGCTACAACATTCGCACATTTGGATGCTACTACTGTACTTTCTAGAGGATTAGCTGCCAAAGGAATCTACCCAGCAGTTGACCCATTAGATTCCACATCTACTATGCTTCAACCTAGGATTGTAGGTGAAAAACATTATGAAATTGCACAAGAAGTGAAACAAACCTTGCAACGTTACAAAGAACTTCAAGATATTATAGCTATTCTTGGACTAGATGAGTTATCAGAAGAAGACCGATTAACTGTAGCCAGAGCACGAAAAATTGAACGTTTTTTATCACAGCCCTTTTTTGTAGCAGAGGTTTTTACGGGTTCCCCAGGGAAATATGTTAGTCTTATTGAAACAACAAGAGGTTTTCAAATGATTCTTGCCGGAGATTTAGATGGTCTCCCTGAACAATCCTTTTACTTGATTGGTAATATCGATGAAGTTATAAAATGATAAGAGAAATCTACCGCGAAGGCTATTAATAAGTAAAATTTGAATTTCAAAAAATGACACTAAATCTTCGTGTATTAACTCCTACTCGAGTTGTTTGGGATTCCCAAGTAAAAGAAATCATACTTTCCACTAATAGTGGTAAAATTGGCATTTTACCAAACCATGCTTCACTTGTTACTGCTGTGGATATAGCGGTTATGAAAATACGTATTAATGAAAAATGGTCTACTATTGCTTTGATGGGTGGTTTTGCCAAGATAGAGCAAAATCAAATTATTTTATGGGTAAATGATGCAGAGAAGGGTGTTGACATTGATCCTCAAGAGGCACAGGAAGTTTTTCAACAAGCTAAAGCTAACGCAAATCGAGTTCTAGGCAAAAGACAAAAAATTGAAGTTGATCTAGCTATCAAAAGAGCTAGAACCAGATTAGAAGCTATAAACGCAGTTTTACCTAATTAGAGCTCCCCCCCTCCCTTTTTTTTTTTTTTTCGGGGGGGGCTCGAGCCAGTCTTAGAAGATTTCGATTTATACCTACTATTGGATTTGAACCAATGACTCTCGCCTTATGAAAGCGATACTCTAACCACTGAGTTAAGTAGGTCATATACATATAAATAACATTTTTGCAAACAATGATATATTAAAACATAGATAATATCCTTTTCTCATCAAATTGATTCAATAAAATATGGTTATTACTTTATGAACTTTGAGGTGTATAAGAAATCAAAATCTAGGTCTTAGTCTATGTTCATCAAAGAAAAACTCTTTGCAAGATGGATGAGATTTTGTGAGAAATATAAAAAAATATCGAGCAAAAAGAAGAGTCATCAAGACAATATGATTTGGATTCTGCTTTACCAAGAAGGTTCGACTAAAAAAAGAATTAATCGAAATCACAGCATAAGGATAAAGCTTTAAATTACTTTACTTAATAGTAATCAAAACAGAATTGAATACCAGGAACCAGAATTGAACTGGTGACACGAGAATTTTCAGTCCTCTGCTCTACCAACTGAGCTATCCCGGCCGGTAACACGAATTTTTTCTCACAGAGTGATAACTAAACTTACTATGACTATGCTCACCCTTTATTTTCAAATAAACTAATAAATTAGTCAATCCAACACTAATATTTGCAATATTTTCCCAAACTTGGGGATAGAGGGATTTGAACCCTCAAGGTCTCATAGACCAACGGATTTTCTGACTACTCCAAATTTCATTGGTGCTGAAAAGAACATGTAGAAATGGGCTCTCTCTTTATTCGCTCTATAACGGATTTCTTTTCTCTCTAGAAAATGAAATCCAGTTGATTTGAATGATATTCATAGTTAGAATAACTTCCATCGAGTCTCTGCACCTATCTACCTTTTTTAGTCAGAGAATCTCTGACTTGGATTTGGCTCAGGATTGCCCATTCGAACTATCTCGGGTTTCCCTGTATTGGAAAGCTATCATTTAGTAGGATTTCCTACAAAAGCTCAACTTAATCAAGTCCGTAGCGTGTACCAATTCCGCCATATCCCCTTCTACTTAAGTGTAAGAAGCCTAGTATTCAGATCAACAAATTTTCAAAATGTTCAAACTCAAAAACAAAGCTAGATGTTTCTTTTTTTCAAGAAAAAATTAGTTTGTTCTAGAATAGTTTCGCATAAATCAACTATTGCAGCATTAGACTGTTTTGCTTAGTTCAAAGGTTAGAGCATCGCACTTGTAATGTGATGCTAATCGGTTCGATCTCGATAGCAGACTTTTTCCTATTTCTGTTATCTCTAGAATAGAAAGAAAATGTGAAGGTATAGAAAATATCTGCAGATAAATATCAAAATCAAAGATGGAAAAAGTTCTTTTTACTCATAGCAAAAAGAACTTGATAGAATAGATCGGGACTGACGGGACTCGAACCCGCAACTTCCGTCTTGACAGGGCGGTACTCTAACCAATTGAACTACAATCCCTTTACTTTTTTTAGTTTTTAGTAAACTTGGTCCGATCTTTTTTTTCCTTCCCAGCAACTATCTGCTTGTTCTCTTTTCTATCTAACAACATTGAAACTAAAGCTTTGGGTCGAGCTGGATTTGAACCAGCGTAGGTATAATGCCAACGAGTTTACAGCCCGTCCCCATTAACCACTCGGGCATCGACCCGGAAAGAGAAAAGACTTTTTAAACCATTCCTTTTCTCGTACCCCTAGGGGAAGTCGAATCCCCGCTGCCTCCTTGAAAGAGAGATGTCCTGGGCCACTAGACGATAGGGGCCAGTATTCGCATAATATCCAACAAACTAGGAATTTGTCAAGTTCATAAACGTGGTTTTTGGATAATATCTAAGAATCCATAGTCCGAAAAGATATTTTGGACTGAAAAGTTTTCTGGGACGAAAGGATTCGAACCTTTGTAATAACAGGACCAAAACCTGTTGCCTTACCGCTTGGCGACGCCCCATTTTTATGTTTTCTGCTTTTCAACACTGTGTAGTGTAATATAAATAGAACTTAGATATTATTTGGTCATAATTTTGAAAAAGTTAAAAATTAGGAGAGGGAGGGGGGGGTTGATCTTTTTCTATTAGATCTAGTAAAATAATGTCTGAAAAAATTTTCAGTCAAACGATTCCTTTTTAAACAATATAAACTCAAAACTGATTGATGGAGACCTGTAATGCTAACTATTCTTTTTTTCCAAAATACTTTTGTTGTTTCAAGCAATCTTTTTTTTTGTAAACTACCCGAAGCTTATGCGAATTTTGATCCACTTGTGAATATAATGCCAATAATTCCCGTGTTTTTTTTTCTATTGGCTTTTGTTTGGCAAGCAGTCGTAAGTTTTCGCTAAAAAAAAAATATGTGTTTTTATTTATTAATCTAATTAAAGATCTCGGAGATTACGCAATGCTTACTCTTAAGGTATTTGTTTATACAATAGTGATTTTCTTTATTTCCCTTTTTATCTTTGGATTTCTATCAAATGACCCAGGGCGTAATCCTGGCCGTAAAGAAGAAGGTTAATTAATTTCAATCAATAATAACACAACGGAGAGAGAGGGATTCGAACCCTCGATACGGGATTGTCCGTACAACGGATTAGCAATCCGCCGCTTTGGTCCTCTCAGCCATCTCTCCTAGCGAGAAAAAGATTAAGTTCATCACTTGCTGTGAATATATAAAAAGATTAAGTTATCGTGTCTTGACAAAAAAAAGAGTTTTTTCTTTGTTCTAGATAGAAACTAAATAGATAATTATTATTCATAAAGTTCTTTCCCCAATTGGAAAGCTAAAATACTTGTTATCAAAGCCAAAACAAGAGCTAGCAACAATTGACCTTCTGATATCATTTGTCCCCTCCTTTTTTTTTTCTTTGGTTTTTCCTTTCCATTTTATTATTCTTATTATTTCATTGTAACAATGAATTTTGCAGAAGGCTATAAAAAAAGGAAAACAGGCGGGTAATTCCTCCAAAATAGAATAAAAATTCAATTTAGTTATAGATGACTTTCGTTTATTTGAAGTTTGCACTTGGTGACCCTTAGGTTACTGAAGACCACAAAACCTATAAATAGATAACGAAACAAGCAGAAAGTTGGAATTTCTAGTTATTTTTTCATTTCTAAAAATCGACTTAACAAAAAAAAAAAATGAACCCATATATGGGAGAAACTAACCTTTACTAGTTGGATATCCCCCATGAGCCGAATGAAATTTTGTGTTCAATTCTCAATTAGAAGCATTCGAAATGTGTCCTTTTAACCCTCCAAGCTAATTATGCGGGTTCTATTTCCATGAAATGCTACCTGCTATTCTAGAAAACAATGGAATTCAAAATTTTTTTCTATGTTGATCACGAAAACTCGTGATCAACATAGAAAAAAAAAAAAAGAGAGAAAGAGCGTCCATCGTCTAATGGATAGGACAGAGGTCTTCTAAACCTTAAATATAGGTTCAAATCCTATTGGACGCATTATTTTTTAATTGAAGAACAAAAAGTTCAATTTGTTCTTTAATAGCTTCTCTTAACATCGTTTCTGCTTCTTCGGTTAATGTCTTAGTTGTACGTATAATTTCTCCGAATTGAGGTTTACTATTTTTTAAATACTCTCGTAATTGATCTAGAAATTTTTTAACAAATTGAATTTCGAATCGATCTAGATATCCATTTGTCCCAATAAAAATAGTAGCTATTTGCTCTTCAACACTTAAAGGGGCTGATTGAGGTTGTTTGAGTAGCTCGCGTAACCGTTGACCTCTTGCTAATTGATCTTGAGTACCTTTATCAAGATCAGAAGCGAATTGGGCAAAGGCTTCTAACTCTGCAAATTGAGCTAACTCTAATTTCAATTTTCCGGCTACTTGCTTCATTGCTTTTATCTGAGCCGCGGATCCGACTCTAGATACAGAAAGACCTACATTAATGGCAGGGCGTATCCCTGCATTGAAGAGATCGGCAGACAAAAAAATTTGTCCATCAGTAATAGAAATTACATTAGTAGGAATATACGCTGAAACGTCTCCAGCTTGTGTTTCTACTATAGGTAGAGCAGTAAGACTTCCTTCACCCAACTGATAATTTAATTTAGCTGCTCGTTCAAGTAAGCGCGAATGTAAAAAGAAAACATCTCCAGGGTAAGCTTCCCGGCCAGGTGGTCTTCTTAACAGAAGAGACATTTGTCGATAAGCTTGTGCTTGTTTAGATAAATCATCATAAATTATTAAAGTATGTTGCTTTTTATACATGAAATATTCAGCTAAAGCTGCTCCTGTATAAGGAGCAAGATATTGTAGTGTAGCAGGCGAATCTGCAGGTTCGGATACAACAATAGTATATTCTATTGAGCTACGTTCTCGTAATGTTTTAACTACTTGAGCTACAGAAGAAGCTTTTTGACCAATTGCTACATAGACACATATAACATTTTGTCCTTTTTGGTTAAGAATAGTATCTGTAGCTACGGCTGTCTTACCAGTCTGTCTGTCGCCAATAATTAATTCTCGTTGACCTCGTCCTATAGGAATCATAGAATCAATAGCAATAAGTCCTGTTTGAAGAGGTTCATAGACGGACCGGCGCGAAATAATACCCGGAGCAGGAGATTCAATCAGTCGGACTTCCGAAGCAGAAATTGGACCTCTGCCGTCAATAGGTTGGGCTAAAGCGTCTACAATACGACCTAAAAAAGCATCACTTACTGGTATCTGCGCAATTTTACCTGTTGCTTTCACGGAACTTCCTTCTTTAATTGTCAAACCATCCCCCATTAAAACAACTCCAACATTATTAGTCTCTAAATTTAGAGCAATACCGATTGTACCATCTTCAAATTCGACCAATTCCCCTGCCATTACTTCACAAAGACCATGAATACGAGCAATACCGTCTCCTACTTGAAGTACAATGCCCATATTAATCACTTGGACTTCGTTATTATATTGCTCGATTTGGTCACGTATAAGACTACTAATTTCGTCAGGCCGAATAGTTATCATGACTCCTCCTAATATATCTGTTTTGAAAAAAAGGAAAACCTATCTAGTCAAAAATTCTTTTCATGTCTTTAAGCTGATCAATATTATAGTCGATAATATATAAATGCAATTCGTTATTCAAGCAGTTAGTTAAAGTTATTAAAGCGTTTCGTAAAGCTTGACAAGAAACTTGTTGTCTTACCTGATCAATTACTATTTGTTGTTCAAAGCAAACAGTTTCATTTTTAGAATCTTCCAGTTGTTTTAAATTTGCTGAAGCAGCTTTAATGAGATTTTCTTTTTCTTCTTCAATTTGTAGGTATCCGTTTTTTCGAATTTCATTTACTCTTTTTTCAACATCTCGTAACCGAGCTCGAGCCTTCTCAAGTTGATCGGCAGCTCCGTTACATAAATCTTCTGAATTTTGAATAGTTTGACAAATCTTGAGTTTACGATTATCTAATAGATTACTTAATGAAAGTAGATCATCTCTTCTTTAATCCCCCGAAATTTGAATAAATAATCTCTTCCCAAACCGAACATGAAATTTTCATTTCATTCGGCTCTCTTGCTCAGTTTCCGGTACCAAGCCTGCCTTTCTGCTTAAGAGGTATGAAACATCTTTTAACTATGAAGACTCTTTTGTCAAGGGGGAATTTTTTTTTTCTTTTTGTTTGACAAAGTTGTTTTTTTTCCTTTGAATAATATCTCTTTTGTGTAGGTTGTTAGTTCAATTTCACATAAATGGGGAGATCCCGATTCTTTTACTGTTTCCAAGAGATATGAATATTATCTATCTAGTGGAGTAATCTCCAACTATGTCCTTTAACACAACACTAGACACAGTGGTGGAAAGAATACACCCTGTTCTATTCAATTTGGACTTTAAGCAGTTCTGCTTTAACCATTCAACGAACATTCTCCGTACTCATTAATTACGAAATGCGGTAGTACTTCTCTAGTCCCCGTATAGAAGTAATTCGTTGAGATTATGCACTTTTGTATCTTATTGAAAGCGCAGCTGGTTCATCTCAGCTATATTATTCAAAACTACAACTCGCACACACTCCCTTTCCAAAAAATATGAGTATGCCAAACACTACACTTAAATTGATTATATTTGTTTCCAAAATATTAGTATTTAATCCAAAGCCTTCAGCTAAGGGCCAATAGCTTAAATAAACGAAAGAATCAATTACTTTTTTCATATGGTCTCCCCTTATAGATAAAAATTTTGCAAAATCAAAAATTCCGTCATTCCAACACCTTTTGTACTTAGTTTTATTAATTTAGAAAAGTTTATAAATAAACAGCTCAATTTTTGGTATTTATGATCTCATTACATTTATGATCTCATTACTTATTCAGAGAGTAACAGTAGAAAACTTTTGTTTCGAGGCAGCCCCTCCAGGACAAGTAATTCCGTAGAGGGGAAGATTGAATTCTCAAACAAAAGGATTAGCAAATAGCAGTGCTAAAGCAACAACTAACCCATAAATAGTTAAAGCTTCCATAAATGCTAAACTTAACAATAATGTACCTCGTATTTTACCTTCTGCTTCAGGTTGTCTCGCAATACCCTCTAGAGCTTGACCGGCAGCAGTCCCTTGGCCAACACCCGGCCCAATAGAAGCAAGTCCGACGGCTAACCCAGCAGCAATAACAGAAGCGGCAGAAATAATAGGATTCATAATAATCTCCTTTTACTTAAAAAAATGTATTGAATAGTTGATAATACTAAAAACCTAGTTAGTATACTTTTTTCAGCTTAGTCCATTGAATATTTTATTAAGATTGGATTCCTATAAATGATTTAATCATGATTTTCTAAGGATTCACCTATATAAGCTGCAGCGAGAGTCGCAAAAATGAGAGCCTGAATTCCGCTTGTGAATAATCCTAGAAACATTACAGGTATAGGAACAACTAAAGGAACTAGAGAAACAAGAACGGCGACTACTAATTCATCTGCCAAAATATTTCCAAAAAGTCGAAAACTAAGTGATAAAGGCTTGGTAAAATCTTCTAAGATATTAATTGGTAACAATATTGGAGTTGGTTGAATATATTTACCAAAAAAACTTAATCCTTTTTTTGAAAGACCCGCATAGAAATAGGCTACTGACGTAAGTAAAGCTAAAGCAACTGTAGTATTAATGTCATTTGTAGGTGCAGCCAATTCGCCGTGCGGTATTTGAAAAATACCCCAAGGAACAAGAGCACCGGACCAGTTAGAAACAAAGATAAAAAAAAATAAGCTTCCAATAAAAGGAAGCCAAGAAACATAATGTTCCTCGCCAATTTGAGTTCTGGTCAAATCCCGAAGAAATTCAAGAATGTATTCAGCAAAATTTTGTTTTCCGGTTGGAATAGTTTGCGGATCTCGAATAGTTATAATAGCGAAACCTAGTAAAATAGCAATAACAAACCAAGAAGTTATAAGTACTTGTCCATGAGTTTGAAACCCGCCTATTTGCCAATACAAGTGTTGGCCTACCTCTACACCAGAAATTTCTCCAAAATGATTGAAATTATTTAGTATACTAATACTATTTTGCAATATGTTCATATTATCCTTTTTCAAAAAAATCACTTATTTTTTTCTGAAGGAATGATTTCTGAATTTTCACTAAAAAAAAAAAATGAAGAGCGAGCTTTGCGCTTACTTCGAAAAATGATTTGACTAATTATTATAACCAGAAGAAACAGCTGACATTAATTTGTTCAGAATTAATCCAACGGATCCACGGGCATCATCATTGGCTGGAATTGGAATATCTACGAAATCTGGATCACAATTAGTATCAACTAAACTAATTGTGGGAATGCCCAGCGCTCTGCATTCTCTAACAGCAGTAGATTCCTTTTGTTGATCAACGATTATTACAATATCAGGTAACTTTTTCATATAGAAAATTCCTTCTAAATACTGTTGTAGAAGTTCTAATTGCTTTTCAATAAGTGCAATTTCTTTTTTCGTACGTTTTCGATGGAACAGCCCCGACTTATATTTTTGTTTCAAATTTCTAAACCTCTCAAGTTTTTCTTTTGTGGTAGACCAATTCGTTAACAAGCCACCCTGCCATTTGTAGTTGATATAATGACATCCAGTTTTTTTGGCAGTTGATGCTATTAAATCAGCTGCATACCCTTTCGTGCCAACTAGAAGGAATTCCTTTCGTTTTCTCGCGGCATCCATTAAAAGATCGCAAGCTTCAGATAAAAAAAGAATTGTTCGAACTAGATTGATAATATGTAAATTTCCACGTTCAGTCAAAATATAACAACGCATTTTCGGATTCAACTCATTTTTTTGATGTCCGAGATGAACTGCTACTTTTATCATATCTTTGAAAACATTCTTTTTAGAAACACGCCTTTTTTTTTTGAAAACGTTTGTCATGTTTTGCTTTTCTCTTCTCTAAAAGAATTTCCATTCCTACGGAATCTATGACTTTTCTAAATTTTTAGTTTTCTATTCTTTTTTTTTTACTTTTTTTTTTTTTTTTTAGAATAGAAAAAAAAACGAAGATTTTTTTGTTTAGTTTCGCTTTTTGAAACCTTTTGATTTTTTTTCCATTTTCCAGTACCGGCGGGTATTTTACTACTGAGAATCAAATTTTCCTTCAGTCCTTTCAACCAATCAATCCGACCTTGAAAAGCAGCTTTAGCTAAAACGCGAGTAGTTTCCTGAAAACTGGCCTCCGATATAAAACTTGTAGTTTCAAAAGATGATTTTGTTATTCCCAAAATTTTTGTTTGATAGTGGATTACCTCGTCGAAAGCCCGATCTAGTTTTTGTGCTCGCGAAAAGAAAACGAGCTCTCCTGGTAAAAAAACATTAAGCATTACGTCCTTAGACACAAGTACTCTTGAGGTCATTTGCTGTATAATAAGCTCTAAGTGTTTCTCACATATATGTACTCCTTGAGATTGATAAACTTTTTGTATTTGATTGACTAAATGAATTTGACCTTGCGTCAAAGTTATTTTAGTACTTATGACTAAACCCCAAAAACTTCCAAGAGTTATTGTCATATCTTGGTTCCATTTTCGAAAGCTATTTTCTAAACTTTGTACTACAGGATTTTTTGAATGTGCCTCTAAAAATTGTTCCACTTTTGGAAGACCTCGTGTTATATCACTAGATTGAAATCTTTCATACAAATAGGTTATTAACGAATTTCCTTGGTTAATCATTTCTGCGTAATTACCATGAATAGTAGATTTTGGAGTAGCCAAGTAGGGTTTAGCTAACCGCACTATTAAAGATTTTTCACGAATAACGATAATTTGTCCCGATTCTGAAAATGATTCATTTCTTGATATAGCAAATTTTTGCCAAAGCAATTGGCCAAGATTTTTTATTGGAAATTTTTGTTCACAGTTCTTTTTTGAATTTGAAAAAAAAGGAATTCTTTTTGTTGGAGATTCCCAAAATTTGCTATTTTCGTCCATAATATAACATTTAGGGGCTTCGAAAACTTTTAAATAGTTGTAAAGACTCTTAAACAATCTTTTCTTACAATTTAGAAAAACTTTATGAATACGATATAAATGCCCTAAAAAACTTACTTCTTCAAATTCGTTTATGATATCTAAAGTTTGTAATAGTTTTATTTGAAAATAATCAGATGTTGCTAGAATAATCCAAGACAAACTTTTATCTTCCTTAGATAATGAACGAAAAGTTGCTGTATACTTTTTGCTGGAAGATAAAAGTTTAGCTTGATGAAAAAATATTACTAAATTTTTTAGATTGTGTTTTTGATTTATCGGAGTCAAACTAAGTTCAATCATGTCGATAATAATCTTCTTTGTTCGTATGGACGTAATACATGTATAAGCCCTAGGTTCCCTAGGTTTTATCGATTTGTTTTCCCAAATCAAAATTAAACAATTCCAAATCAGATGAACATTCGTTTTGAGATTTTTGATTTCATGGAAAAAATTGTTCTCTTTTATATGTAACTTGTTTTCTTCTCTAAAAAGATCTGTACAAAAGCGTACTTTTGATGAATTCTTAGGTTTTTGATATTCTAGGGTGGTTTGTAGTAATACAAATGATTTTTTCTTGTAAGCCCTTTTTTTTTGAAAATAGTTCCTTTCTAGTTGCAATTCTTTAAAAATATTTTTTTGTTTGCGTCTAAATATGTGTAAAGATTTTTTGATCTTTCTATAGCTATAAAAATAGATGTTTATGGATAATATTTTCGCAAAAATAGTTGGTTTTTTTTTGTGAAATTGGACTAGTCCAAAAACTTGTTTTTTTTTATTACCGATTTTTTGTGTGTCTACTCGACAAAAAATATGATCAAGCAAGAAAAATTTGTTAGACGAATAAATACATTCTAGAAATTCTGAGTTCACAATCTTATATTGAGAATTGTTCCATATATAGAAACTTGTATTTCTATTCAAAAGACCATTTCGGGAAATTTTTAGAATACAATTAGGAAAAAGTAGTCTATGTTCCTTTTTTTGTCTTTTTGAAACAGTAAGCAATGGAACCAGAATGCGATTTGTTTGTTTCTTTCCTTTAATATTGCAATCAAAATTATCCAAAAATTTTGGAATAGAGATAAAAAATTTATTTTGAATGAATTTTTCTTCGGAACGATAAAAGGACAAATTTTGTAGTAAATTGTCTACAGAAGAGTCGAAATCATTTTGCTGTTTGGTAATCAGCAAGGGAATAGTTACTTGATCTTGATCTTTAGGAAACGGAAAAGCTAGTCTTGGTTTGCATATAGTTCCTGATAATATCCATAAATGACCCGCTTCAAGTGTACAATGAACATTACCTTGGACATTTTTTGGTTCATGCCATAGAAGAGTACTCCAGTGCATTTCTCCGTTTAATTCTGAATATATATATTTAATAACTTTTTCCTTTAAAAAAGAAATTTTAGTATGAATTTCAGCAATAAGTTGTTCCGATTCTACATTTTGGTAATTTTGAACAAAAATCCAACTTTTTGTTGGAATAATCGAATAATCCAACTTATCACCACTATCCTTTATAATTAAAAATAAACTTTTAGAACAAATATAAGCAGGATGCCCATAATATGTACGAATAGGATAAACTAACTTTGGATTGAATTGAATCCTTCCGTTGAAAGGCGCTCGTATAGTTCCTGCGATATTACCTGTAAAAACTCCTCCGGTATGAAAAGTCCTTAATGTTAATTGAGTTCCCGGTTCCCCGATAGATTGACCGGCAATAATACCTACTGCTTCTCCCAATTCGATCAAGTTATTGTGACTAAGACTTTGACCATAACATAATTGACAAATCCAAGATAGACTTTTGCAAGTAAAAGGACTTCGTATAGATATTGATTGGACCGAAAGACTGACGAATTGCTTAAAAAGTCCAGCACTAATTTCTTGATTGCGCGTAGCAACACATCTTTTATTTATATATACATGATCTGCTAATACACGCCCCATTATCTTGTTCAAAAAATTGCTTTTTCCGATCTTTGTATGGGGACTATAAAAAATACCTTGAGTACTACCACAATCAATTTTACGTACAACTATATGTTGTACGACTTCAACAAGTCTACGTGTAATATAGCCAGCATCCGCTGTTCGTATAGCAGTATCCACAACTCCTTTACGAGCTCCATAGGAGGAAATTATATATTCTGTTAAAGAGAGCCCTTCCTGGAAATTGCCCTGAATGGGTAGATCCACGATTTTTCCTTGGGGATCTGACATTAACCCTCGCATACCTAGTAATTGGTGAACTTGAGATTTATTTCCCCGAGCTCCTGAGAAAGACATCATATAGACTGGATTCAAAGGTTCTATTATATGAAATTTAGGGTGCATTTCTTCTTTCAAAAATTCACTTGTAGTATGCCATCTTTCCATTAATTGACGTAATGTTTCGACTGTATGCAAATTGCCGAGAATATTTTGCTTTTCCGAATAAAAAGCTTGTTGGTCTTCTTCTTTAACAAGCCATCCTTTCGATGGCACTGCTAAAAGATCATCAATTGCTAATGAAAAAGATGCTTCAGTAGCTTGGTGAAACCCCAAAAATTTCAATTGATCCAAAATATGCGATGTACATGTCATTCCCAAGAGATTAATTAATTTTTGAATAAGCTCTTTCATGGCAGTTATATCCATCACTTTATTATAAAAATGAACTTGGTTTTTTTGTTTCATAACAAGAAACCTCCGCAATTATCTAATTCAGCAAAGTATTCCAGTCCTCAAATAAAAGACCTCCTTGATCTCTCTGTACACATAAAAGATAAGAGATTTAGAAAGCGGGCGTCGTTTGAGAGGATTCAAAAAGCTTTGAGGTTGTTTTTATAGCATTTTTGATTTCTCGATTGAAAAGAACACGACCTACGGTCGTTCGAATATATATACAAATAATTTGTTCTATTCGATCGTTTTGAGTCACATAATGTTCATAAATTTGCTGAGATAAGCCCTTAGGGTGATATTGAATTTCAATAGGGACTTCTCGGGCTGTTGGGGTAAGAATACTTCCATTTGCTACTTTCCATTTCAACCATAAAGGGTTGTTTAATTGGACTTGTTTTTTTTGAAATGCTATGAACACATGATTAAAACTTAAGAAATAAGTATTCTTTTTTCTAAAAAAAATGATCTCTTTTGATTGAAATGGGTGATATCTTATTTCGTAAATATCTTGTGGTTTTTCAACAGTTAATATATAAAGTCCAAGAAGCATATCTTGTGTTGGTATTGTAATAGGACTTCCATGACTTGTAGATAAAATATTTGTATAAGAAAACATAAGTAAACGGGCTTCTACAATAGCTTCTGGAGATAAAGGTACATGAACAGCCATTTGGTCTCCGTCAAAGTCTGCATTAAATCCCGTACAAACTAATGGATGTAAACGAATGGCATGCTCTTTTACTAGAATTGGTTGAAACGCTAATATTCCAAATTTGTGGAGAGTAGGTGCTCGATTTAACAATACAGGGTGCCCTAGCATTACTTTTTTAAGTATTTTCCAAACAATGTTTTTCCGTTTTTGAATCAAATTTTTAGCAGCTCTCAGATTGGAAGCAAAACCTCGTCCAATAAGACTACGAATTAAAAAAGGTTGAAAAAGCTTGATTGCCATTTCTCGAGGTAACCCACATTGATGCAATGCCAGAGAAGGACCCACTATAATAACGGATCGCCCTGAATAATCTACTCGTTTTCCAAGTAAATTTGTACGAAATCTTCCTTCTTTACCCGCAATCACATCCGAAAATGACTTATATGGTCTATTATGAAAATTTCTCGGTTGTCCGACGGTTCTATCATTGTCTAGAAGTGCATCTACGGCTTCTTGGAGTAATCGTTTTTGAAGAGTCAAAAAATCTCCTGTTGAATAAAAGGGACCGCCTTGCATTTCGAAACTAGTTTGAAGATTCTTATTCCGAATAAGAACTTTTTGATAAAGTTTATTCAAATCTGACTCCACAACCATTTGTTGACCCAAAGCAAAAATAGGTCTTAATTCGGGGGGAAGAACTGGTAATAAACATAGAACCATCCATTCTGGTTGGATTTTTGCTTGGATCAAATATTTAGCAAATTTTATGCGTCTGCTCAAAAAATGGTTTCTTTGTTGTATTTTGTTTTTACCTCTTTGAATTTTGTAAATTTTTAAGAGCTTTTTCCATTCAATATATGACTGATCCAGAAGAATACGAAGATCCAAACCAGTTAATTGTTTCTGTATAGCATTTCCACCAATAGCTATTTCTCTTTCTTGAAATTCGACAAAATTCCAACCAGAAATATAAGGAACAATAAAATCCATCCACGATGGAATGTCTTCATGTTGTAATAGACCCCGGAATCGTGATATAGTAGGTCTATTAGTTGTGGGCCTAGCAAGAAAAATATTTGGATAGATTATCTATCTCCCTTTAGAATCGGACGTGAAAGTTATCTTTTCATACGACTCAAGTCACTCCAAAAAGTTTTGGTAAAAAACTTCTCTTTAGCTTGGATAAGCAAAAGAAAACTATCCAAAAAAGTACCCATTGCTCACGTTCTAAAATTAGCAAAATTTAAAAATAGAATTATTGAGTAGTCTTTTCCCAATAGTTTTTTTCGAAAAAAAATTTTTTAGACTTGGGGTTTACTTGTCTGTTGTTCGTTTTTTTTTTTTTGAACTTAATCTTTTAGGTCTCTGTCCCACTTCGATGGTTAGAATACTTATGAAAAGTTATATGCAACGATTATATTTCTATAACCATAGCTAGCGTCTATTTTAGAGAGGAAACTGATTCAACTTAAAGAGACTAATCCCTAAAAAAAAGATTTTACCGAAGCCAAAAAGCAGATAAAACCTTGGACTAATTTCTATTTCTCACTATTTTCTAAGCTTCATGGTATTCATTCTGAGGAAGACATGTCAGAATTGAGAGCATTCTAATGATAGCTAGAATGACAGTTTGGTCTGTATATTCGGAACTTAGGATCAAGTCACACGTTGCAGTATACTAGGTCTTTTATTTCGGAATTTTTTTTCCCAATTAACATCGCGATATAACTAGGGATGCGTTTGAAATACCAGATATGAGTTACTGGACATACTAATTGAATGTACCCCATTCGGTATCTTCGAACTCGAGAGTCTACAAGTTCAACTCCACAATGTTCACAAATGGAAGTTTTTTTCTTTTTCCGATCTCCAAAGGGGAAGCCTTTCTTTTCTTCTCCAGGCTTTTTTTCACAAGCACAAACTCCATTTTTCACGGGTCCAAAAATCCGTTCACAAAATAATCCGTTTCTTTTTGGTTTATTTGTTACTAAGTCGATAGTCCTTGGATTGAGTACTTGTCCAACCTTTTCTCCATTGGGTAAAGTTTTTTCACACCAAGCACGAATCTGTTCAGGCGAAACTAATGTAATTCTCAGTTTTTGATGTTTTTTCTTTGAGTCAATCATAAGCAATTTGATTGAAATTGAATTTATTTTCTATCTGAAAGTTTTTTTCTGATATAATAGTATGATTCAATTCTAAAGCTAAAGATCGTAATTCTCGAATAAGCACGCGAAAGGACTCCGTAGCAGTTTCAGCTTTAGGTACTGAATGCCCATCTAATATGGATCTAAGTATTTTAGTACGAGTTTTTAGATGGTCAGATTTGACAGTAAGCATCTCTTGTAAAATAGAAGCAACACCAAAACTTTCTAAAGCCCAAACTTCCATTTCTCCAAGTCGTTGACCTCCTCCTTTTGATTTTCCTTGTACAGGTTGTTGTGTTATCCTTGCATAACTTCCGGTGGAACGGGCGTGCATTTTATCATAAACTTGATGAATTAATTTCATCATATAAGCTTTTCCTACGGTTACAGGTTGTTCCAAAATTTCTCCTGTTTTTCCATCAAAAATCTTGGTTTTTCCAAGATGTTCCAGTTCGAAAACCCATGGATTCACTGTTTGTTCACTAGCTTTGTGAAGTTCATTAAAAACTAATTTTCTAGAAGCTTCTTGCTCATATCTTTCGTCAAAGGGTGGTATTCTATACTGTTTGTTCATTAAGGTTCCTGCTAAACCAAGTAAACATTCAAAAATTTGTCCTACATTCATCCGAGAAGGTACTCCCAAAGGGTTTAATATCATATCTACAGGTTTCCCGTTTTGTAAAAACGGCATTTCTTGCCTAGACAAAACTTTTGAAATAATTCCTTTATTACCGTGCCTTCCGGCGACTTTGTCGCCTACTTGTATTTTACGTTTTTGTAAAATATATACATGCACTTTTTCTGAATCATTCTCCCCAGGGTCAGTTTGATCATTTTTTGAAAAATCATCTTCTATATCATCATCTTCGTGATGGCTTTTTCTTAAATTATCTTGCCATAATGTTTGAAGTTTGATCCAATTTACATCAATAACTCGACCTTTGCCATTTGCTTTTAGACAAGTTTCTTTTGTCCGAGGAGTACAAAAAAGATCTTGTAATAATCTTAGTTCTGGAAAACGCAACACTTCCTGGGAGGAACGAGGTTTTAATTTGCCCACTAAAACATCACCCGGTTGTATCCAAGAACCTACCCTAACAATACCATTTTCATCCAAATGACGAAGTGAGTAAGCTTCGATTTGAGGTATTTCTTTTGTTAAAATCTCACACTCTGCCATATAAATCATAGTTTCATACCTTGTAATATGAAAAGAAGTAAAAATTTCTTCATAGATAAGACGTTCATTGATAAGGATTGCGTCTTCAAAATTGTATCCTTGCCACGGCATATACGCTACTAATATATTTTTTCCTAAGCAGAGCTCCCCTCCTATTGTGGTCGAACCATCTGCCATAAATTGCCCTCTTTTCACATAGTTACCCTGATTTACTTGAGGTTTTTGATGAATCAAAATATTGCTATTAGAGCGTTGATATATCTCTAAAATTGTTTCTATTGTTTTTCTGTTCAGGGATGACACAATAGTCTTCGAATCAAAATATTCGATTCTTCCTTCTTGAATACTTGTTGCTAAAATTCTTGAATCGAGTGCTACTTGGCCTTCTAGGCCAGTTCCAACAATGCATTTTTCTGGTTGAAGTAATGGGACAGCTTGACGCTGCATATTTGAACCCATTAAAGCGCGAGTAGCATCATTGTGTTCTAGAAAAGGAATAAGAGAAACTCCAATGGAAAAATATTGTAAAGGCAAAATACTTCTGAAATGGATTTGTTCCCATGCAACAGATAAAAAATCTTGGCGATATTGAGTTGGAGTATTTTTCTTTTCTGGAAGTTTATGATCTACCGCCAACAAATTTTCTAAAGCTATTCGGTAATTTTTATCTTCATTTGGCAATAGATAAGAAACCATATGGTCTTCATTGTATTTTTTCGTTACATTATAGAATGGACTTTTTAAAAAACCAAAATCATCAACGTTTACGGAATTTGCAAGTGAGGCGATAAGCCCGGCATTCTGCCCTTCAGGAGTATTAATTGGACAAAAACGTCCATAATAACTAGGATGAATATCTCGTGCGCGAAAACTAGCAGTTCGCTCCGTTAAACCTCCAGGGCCTAAAAAGCTAACTTTTCTTCCATGAAGTATTTCTGCTAACGGATTCGTTTGCTCTAAAAATTGTGATAGGGGGTGTAACCCAAAAAAATGTTTCAAAGTTCTTGTTAATTGGGTGGAAATAAATGGAAACTCTGGGAACATTATTTGTTTATTCTGGGTATTTTCAAGTATTTCTATTGTTTGCATATTTTTTTGAATTAAAACTTTCACACGATTTAGAGCTAATCCAACTTCTTTTTTTAAGAAATCTGACACGGAACAGAAATGTCGATTTTGAAGGTGATCGATATTATCGATCGTACCCAAACCATAACTTACTTTAATCAGATAATCTACAATAGCTAATACATCTTGCGGTAATAAAAAAATTTCGTTATCAGGTATATCGAGGTTTAACTTTTGATTTAGGTTTCGTCTACCAATTCTTCCTAATTCACATCTTTTTGAAATAAAGTTAGTCAATTTCTTATATAGAAACTCTGAAAAAGCAAAATCACTACTATCGCATTTCATGGATTCGAGTTCTTCATAAAAGGTAAGAATGGGGCCCCCCTTTCGTGAAAGTTTTTGTTTCATTTTTTCGTTCCAAATTAATTCCCAACCTTCAAATCCTGTTAGATTATAAGTATTATAAAGAACCTCTTCAATTTTTAGACCCATAGTGAATAAGAAAACTAAAATAGAAACTTTTTTCTTTCTGCTTATACGAACCCATAGTTTTTTTTTGATATCAATTTCGAATTTCAACCTTTCTCCACAATCAGAGATTAGAGTGCCAGTATATATATTTCCAGCTTTTTTTTGTTCTAAACTATAGTAGATACCGGGACTTCTTATTATTTGATTAACTACGACCCTATAATTTCCATTTATTACAAATGTTCCATGATCATTCATCAAAGGAATATCTCCGAGATATATCATTCTTTTCCTTTTCATTTGTTTCCAATAAATAAAAATTCCTGGTACATAAAATTTTGAAGAAAATGTAAAACGTTGATATACCGCATTCCTTTCTGTTGTTGGGGGTTCCATGATTTTATAATTTTTACCAAAAAAAAATTTGACTTCTTTTTCAGTATTAGAAATTTGTGGAAAATCAACTAGTTTTTCAAATATATCCTTTTCAATGAAACGGAAAAACCCTTTCATTTGTATTTGACTAAAATCGGGAATTGTAAACATAAACATTTTCTTTTTTTATTCTTTTCTTTTTTTATTCTTTTCTTTTATATAGAACTCATATAGAGAAAAACTTTTTTTTTATGGATTTGGCACTTAGAAAAAAGAGGTTTTATTTTGACTTGCATTGGTTTTTGTTTTAGACTATAGTAAACACACAAAATCAAGAATGAAACAAACATTATTTTACTAAAAATTGATGGGTTTGGCGGCATAGCCAAGTGGTAAGGCAGAGGACTGCAAATCCCTGATCCCCCAGTTCAAATCTGGGTGTCGCCTACTTTTTTGTGGTCAAGAAACTTTTTTCACTATTTTTTAACTATTATTTAATTGAAATCTCCGATCTTTTCTACTTTGCACAATTGTTATTAATTTTCTTATCATTAGTAATAAAAAAGGAAATTTTTTATATGGATATAACCGGTATTGCTTGGGCTGCTTTAATGGTAGTGTTTACCTTTTCGCTTTCACTTGTAGTATGGGGAAGAAGTGGACTCTAAAAAAGAATCTAATGCTTTTTAATACGGGTATATTAGTAGTAGTATCAATCTTTTTTTTGATACGACTACTAATATTTATAAACAAATTTGTAATCAATCAATTGTTTTCGCTGATTGTTTTTACATAAATGATGACTAGAAAAGCAGTAGGAATCGAAATAAAAAGTGCAACAGCAATAAGTGCTAGAATATTGACTTCCATAATCTAATTTTTTAGAATTGTTTTGAATTGAACTTTTTTGAAATCTGTAATTGTTTGAGAATGGACTTAATGGATTAATCCAACTATTTCTTCTTTTTGAAAAAATTTGCTTGTCAGAATGACATATTATACCGTAAAGTAGTTCTATATGCCCATAAGATTTTTGAAGATATAATCGTTTTGAAGATATTATGAATTTATAAGAAAGGGCTTAACGTTTCAAAAGTAAAAAAAAAATTGCTGCTACCTTGTCATGAAACGAGATATAGGCCGGATAAGGTCTAACATATTATTCTAACAAAATAAAAATTTGTGAAATGGAAGGAAAAGGAATGCTTTTTATGTCCCGTTATTTAGGACCTCGGTTCAAAATCATACGTCGTCTTAAAACATTACCAGGACTTACGAGTAAAAGACCTAAATATAAAAAACGTGTTCACCGGTCTTCTCGACCCTGGTGGAAAAAATCTCAATATCTCGTTTGTTTACAAGAAAAACAAAAAATTCGTTTTCATTATGGCTTAACAGAACGACAATTACGGCAATATGTTCATATTGCTAAAAATGCTCAGGGGTCAACAGGCCAGGTCTTACTTCAATTACTTGAAATGCGTTTAGATAATATTCTTTTTCGATTAGGTATAGCTCGTACTATTCCTGGAGCCAGGCAACTAGTTAATCATAGACATATTTTAGTCAATCATCATATAGTGGATATACCAAGTTATCGTTGTAAACCCCAAGATATTATAACTTTAAAAGGAAAAGATCCAGAAAGACTGAGAATTCGAATGAAAAAAAGTTGGGGTCAACTTTGGAAAAATAGAAATAGAGTACCACATTATTTGACCTTCAATTTGTCACAAAATAAAGGAATAGTTAATAAAATTATAGATACAAAAGATCTTCAATTAAAAATTAAAGAAATGCTAGTTATAGAATATTATTCTCGACGGATTTAATCAAAAAAATGGGGTTTCGATCTTTTCTTTTCCAAAAGAGAAAAAGCGGGAAATGCGGAAAGAGAGGGATTTGAACCCTCGGTAGACATAAGTCTATATAGCATTTCCAATGCTACGTCTTGAACCACTCGACCATCTTTCCTCGGGTAATCTCCTCCCCATAAAAACTTATGGAATTGGAATTTCCTATTCTATTATTTTTGTAGTAAGCATTTCTATGTGATGAAACTCATTCCAAAAGGAACTGAAGCAAAAAAAAAAAAAATTTGATCACTATGCCCAGATCTCAAAAAAATGAGAATTTTATAGATAAAACGTTCACAATATTAGCAGATATTATATTAAAAATAATTCCAACGGTTTTAACAGAAAAACAAGCCTTTGCTTACTACAGAGATGGTGTGATTTGATTTTTTGGCCTTTTTTTTTCTTTCGAATAAACCTTCGATGTAAGGCCAAAAAACTTATGTTTAGTGAAGGTGAGTCTTTGAAAAAGAGCAACTCCTTCTGTCCTGTATCCCGGATTAATGCGTCTTTGGATCTACATAGTAGAATATTAAGCAAAAGGATACGTATTGTATATACTGTATAATATAAATGCATAAAGGAAAGACATTACATATAGGAATCGACCAATGAAAAGCTTCGTTAGAGTTGATTTCACTTACTATTTTTTTTGTAGCCCTTAATGAGGGTTAATTCGAATGGTTGAGACAATCCAAAACCATCTTGTTTGTATTTCGGATACCAAAAGAACCATCGAATTTTGTTGAAGTGATTAAACCTTGTTTAAAAGTGCAAAGCAGTAAGAACAAACAAAGAGTAGAAGGTGTTGAAAAGACTCTTTCTGAAAAGGATGGCTAGATTTTGATTCAAAACATACTAGTCCCTTCTAATTTTTAGATGTTGCTTATTTTTCTTTTTTTTTTATTATGTAAAAGAAAGGAGGAGCCGTATGAGATGAGAATCTCAAGTACGGTTTTGAACCGGAGATTATTAAAAGTTGAATCAATAAGAACGACCGTAACGAATGTCAGCACAATCAGAAGGAGAATATGCAGAAGCTCTTCAAAATTATTATGAAGCAATGCGATTGGAAGTTGATCCTTATGACCGAAGTTATATATTATATAATATAGGACTTGTACATACTAGTAATGGGGAACATGCCAAGGCTTTGGAATACTATTTCCAGGCATTAGAACGAAATCCAACGTTACCACAAGCCTTTAATAATACAGCTTTGATCTGTCATTACGTGCGTCTATCTGTAGGATAGAATTAAGTTAGTTAAAAACAAACCAAAAGGCTTTCTACATATTGCCACTACTGTTAAATAACAACAGTTGGGCTGTATCAGCTGTAGCAAAAAAAAAAAAAACAAAAGGGTCCCCTACCCAGGTAGGATGCTAAAAAAGCTTATATTTGTTTCTATGGAGAAAGTAATTGAAACTATAAGGGGAAAAAGCACCATAAAGATCAATTTTGAATTTCTGGAGTTGATACAATTAGATCTGCTCATAAAGGGATTTACTTATGTAATAAAGTTTATTCTTTTTCTTTCATAAGTATTGCGCAGTGGTGTAGTATTAGGTCCTAAAGACGGCAAGTAAGTACTTTTCTAAGAAAGTACTTTTTTCAAATTCTATACGGGGATAGGTACCCCTCCCTCTCTCACACAAAGACTTTTTTTTGGAATTCACAAGGTGGTAGGAGAAAAGAGAAAACTAAAATTTTAGTAAAGTTTGAAACTCAGTTTAGTAACTTCTGGTCCTGTGATTAGTTTGAATAGATTTCCCCACTTTCGAGTGTTTTTTTTTTTTTTCGTTAAAGGACTCAAGAGTTGATTGAGCCGTATGAGGAAGGAAACTCTCAAGTACGGTTCTAAGGAAAGGAAAATAATAACCTATTCTGACCGAGGAGAACAGGCTATTAACCAGGGAGATCCTGAAGCAGCAGAGGTTTGGTTTGATCAAGCTGCAGAATATTGGAAACAAGCTATACTATTAGCTCCAGCTAATTACATCGAAGCACAAAATTGGTTAAAAATTACAGGACGTTTTGATTGAATATTTTCAGAAAAGGAAAATCGATATTAAAGGAAAGTAAATGTATATGTTATCAATGGGATCTAGACTGTAAAGGGTAGGGGTTGGACCAATTATGTCCACCCCAGGCTTTGTAGAAACTATTTGATAGAATAGACTATATAATTCAAAAATTCAAAAGGCTTTTTTGAATCTGAATAGTCCATTAAGCGCCCCTTTCAATGTGTCATAATAAAAAACGAACACCCGCCCTAGTTCCATTTTCTTTTTCAAATCGTTCCAGTTCTAAATTCGAAAATAAACAAAGAATTGGTTTGAGATTTATCATTTACTAATTCCAGTTGGCGGGTCTCTTTTTTGTTTCATCCTAACAAAGGAGAACTCTATGATTATGCGTTCACCGGAATCAGAAGTTAAGATTATGGTGGAGAGAGATCCTATCAAAACTTCTTTTGAAAAATGGGCTAACCCCGGGCATTTTTCAAGGACATTAGCAAAAGGGGATCCTGAAACTACTACTTGGATTTGGAACTTACATGCGGATGCTCATGATTTTGATAGTCATACCGAAGATTTAGAAGAAATTTCTCGCAAAATTTTTAGTGCTCATTTTGGTCAATTAGCGATCATCTTTATTTGGTTAAGTGGTATGTATTTCCATGGGGCTCGTTTTTCCAATTATGAAGCATGGCTCGCGGATCCCACTCATATAAAACCTAGTGCTCAAGTGGTTTGGCCTATAGTAGGCCAAGAAATATTGAATGGGGACGTAGGTGGAGGTTTTAGAGGAATACAGATAACATCTGGATTCTTCCCAATTTGGAGAGCATCTGGAATAACAAGTGAATTACAACTTTACTGTACTGCAATTGGTGGATTGATCTTTGCAGCATTAATGCTGTTTGCTGGTTGGTTTCATTATCACAAAGCTGCTCCAAAATTATCTTGGTTCCAAGTAGAATCTATGTTAAATCACCATTTAGCAGGGTTATTAGGACTTGGTTCGCTATCTTGGGCAGGGCACCAAGTACACGTATCTTTACCTATTAACCAACTTCTAGATGCTGGAGTGGACCCTAAAGAGATACCACTGCCTCATGAATTTATTTTAAACCGCGACCTTTTAATTCAACTTTATCCTAGTTTTTCTAAAGGCTTGACTCCCTTTTTTACACTAAATTGGTCTGAATATTCCGAAATTTTAACGTTTCGGGGGGGTTTAAACCCAATAACAGGAGGATTGTGGTTGACTGATATTGTACACCATCATTTAGCTATTGCCGTTATTTTTCTGATAGCTGGCCATATGTATAAAACCAATTGGGGTATTGGGCATAGTATACAGGAAATTTTAGAAGCTCATAAGGGCCCATTTACAGGAGAGGGGCATAAAGGTCTTTATGAAATATTAACTACCTCATGGCATGCTCAATTAGCTCTTAACTTGGCTATATTAGGGTCTTTGACTATTGTTGTAGCTCATCATATGTATTCTATGCCCCCTTATCCTTATCTAGCCATTGACTATGGTACTCAACTTTCTTTATTCACACATCACATGTGGATTGGCGGGTTTGTCATCATTGGTGCCGCAGCACATGCGGCGATTTTTCTAGTTAGAGATTATGATTCAACTACTTCTTATAATAATTTATTCGATCGAGTTCTTCGACATCGTGATGCAATTATATCGCATCTAAACTGGACATGTATATTCTTAGGCTTTCATAGTTTTGGTCTATATATTCATAATGATACTATGAGTGCATTAGGGCGTCCTCAAGATATGTTTTCGGATACTGCTATACAATTACAACCAATATTTGCTCAATGGTTACAAAATACTCACGTAACAGCACCTAGGTTTACAGCTCCTGCTGCAACAGCAAGTACAAGTTTCACTTGGGGAGGCAATGATTTGGTAACAGTAGGTACTAAAGTAGCTTTGTTACCGATTCCTTTGGGAACTGCAGACTTTTTAGTTCACCACATTCATGCTTTTACAATTCATGTAACTGTATTAATCTTACTCAAAGGTGTTTTATTTGCGCGCAGTTCCCGTTTGATACCCGATAAAGCGAATCTTGGTTTTAGATTTCCTTGTGATGGACCTGGAAGAGGAGGAACCTGTCAAGTATCTGCATGGGATCATGTTTTTTTAGGTTTATTCTGGATGTACAATGCAATTTCTGTTGTTATATTTCATTTTAGTTGGAAAATGCAATCGGACGTTTGGGGTAATATAAGCACTCAGGGAGTAGTAACTCATATCACGGGGGGAAACTTTGCACAAAGTTCCGTTACAATTAATGGGTGGCTTCGTGATTTTCTATGGGCACAAGCTTCTCAAGTAATTCAATCTTATGGTTCTGCGTTATCCGCATATGGCCTTTTCTTTTTGGGTGCTCATTTTGTTTGGGCTTTTAGTTTAATGTTTTTATTTAGCGGTCGGGGGTATTGGCAAGAACTTATAGAATCAATTGTATGGGCCCATAACAAATTGAAAGTTGCTCCTGCTATCCAGCCTAGAGCCTTAAGCATTGTACAAGGGCGTGCTGTAGGAGTGGCTCATTATCTCCTGGGAGGAATTGTCACAACATGGTCGTTCTTCCTAGCAAGAATTATTGCAGTAGAATAATAGCGGATGTAACCATTATGATATCAAGATTTCCGAAGTTCAGTCAAGGTTTGTCCCAAGACCCGACTACTCGTCGTATTTGGTTTGGTATTGCAACTGCACATGACTTTGAGAGTCATGATGATATTACGGAAGAACAATTGTATCAACAAATATTTGCTTCCCATTTTGGTCAATTAGCTATAATCTTTCTATGGACCTCTGGAAATTTGTTCCATGTAGCTTGGCAAGGTAATTTTGAGTTTTGGATAAATGACCCTTTACATGTAAGACCTATTGCTCATGCTATTTGGGATCCTCATTTCGGTCAACCGGCTATAGAAGCTTTTACTCGAGGAAGCGCTCCTGGGCCGGTCAATATTGCTTATTCCGGTCTTTATCAATGGTGGTATACAGTTGGATTACGTACTAATGAAGATCTTTATACTGGAGCTCTTTTTTTAATATTTCTTTCTACTGTTTTTTTAATAGCAGGTAGATTTCATTTACAATCGAAACGGAAACCAAGTATCTCATGGTTCAAAAATGCGGAATCACGTCTTAATCATCATTTGTCAGGGCTTTTTGGAGTAAGTTCTTTAGCTTGGACAGGACATTTAGTTCATGTAGCTATTCCAGAATCAAGGGGAATCCATGTGCGATGGGTTAATTTTTTAAGTGTTTTACCATATCCTCAAGGGTTAGGTCCTCTTTTCTCGGGTCAGTGGAATTTGTATTCTCAAAATCCGGATTCTAATAGTCATTTATTTGGCACTTCGCAAGGGGCCGGAACTGCTATTCTAACTCTTCTTGGTGGATTTCATCCGCAAACTCAAAGTTTATGGTTGACTGATATAGCTCATCATCATTTAGCTATTGCCTTAATCTTTTTTCTCGCTGGTCATATGTATAGAACCAATTTTGGGATTGGACATAGTATAAAAGATATTTTAGAAGCTCATATGCCTCCGGGAGGAAAGTTAGGTCGCGGGCATAAGAGTCTTTATAATACAATCAATAATTCTCTTCATTTTCAGTTAGGTCTTGCTTTAGCCTCTTTAGGGGTAATTACTTCTTTGGTAGCTCAACACATGTATTCTTTACCTGCTTATGCCTTTCTAGCACAAGACTTTACTACCCAAGCTGCGCTATATGCTCATCATCAATACATTGCTGGATTTATCATGACAGGGGCTTTTGCCCATGGGGCTATTTTTTTCATACGGGATTATAATCCGGAACAAAATCAGGATAATGTTTTGGCAAGGATGTTAGATCATAAAGAAGCAATAATTTCTCATCTAAGTTGGGTTAGTTTATTTCTTGGTTTTCATACGTTAGGGTTATATGTGCATAATGATGTTATGCTAGCTTTTGGTACTCCGGAAAAACAAATATTGATTGAACCTATTTTTGCTCAGTGGATACAATCTGCTCACGGTAAATCTTTATATGGATTTGACGTACTCTTAGCTTCAACAAAGGGACCAGCATTTGCTGCTGGAAAAAGTATATGGTTGCCGGGTTGGTTAAACGCTATTAATGACAAAAATAATTCACTATTCTTACCAATTGGTCCCGGCGATTTTTTGGTTCACCATGCTATTGCTTTAGGTTTGCATACAACTACATTAATTTTAGTAAAAGGTGCTTTAGATGCACGAGGTTCTAAACTAATGCCCGATAAAAGAGATTTTGGTTATAGTTTTCCTTGTGATGGTCCAGGACGAGGTGGTACCTGTGATATTTCAGCGTGGGATGCTTTTTATTTAGCAGTTTTCTGGATGTTGAATACTATTGGATGGGTTACTTTCTATTGGCATTGGAAGCATCTAACTTTATGGCAGGGGAATGTAGCACAATTTAATGAATCTTCTACTTATTTAATGGGATGGTTAAGAGATTATCTTTGGTTAAATTCTTCCCAACTTATTAATGGATACAACCCTGTTGGTATGAACAGTTTATCTGTCTGGGCATGGATGTTCTTATTTGGGCATCTTGTTTGGGCTACTGGATTTATGTTTCTGATCTCTTGGCGTGGATATTGGCAGGAGCTTATTGAAACTCTTGCGTGGGCTCATGAAAAAACGCCTTTAGCAAACCTAGTTCGATGGAAAGATAAACCTGTAGCTCTTTCTATTGTCCAAGCACGATTAGTTGGATTGTCTCACTTTTCTGTAGGGTATATATTTACTTATGCAGCCTTTTTAATTGCTTCAACTTCAGGTAAATTTGGTTAATTAACGAAACAACTCCTAAACAAAAAAAATTCAATTGAATGAAAATGAGTAATCACCCTTATCTTTAGAATCTGATCGATCTTTTCTTTTTTTTATAGTTAGAAACTATGGCAAAAAAAAGTCTTATTGAAAGAGAAAAAAAACGTCAACGGTTAGAACAGAAATATCGTGCAATTCGCGAGTCTTTAAAGAAAAAGGAAGTCTTTTTTTCCTCACAGGAAAAAATTATTTGTAAAATCCAATCTTTACCACGTAATAGTGCACCAACACGTCTTCATCGTCGTTGTTTTTTGACTGGAAGGCCGAGAGGGTTTTATCGAGACTTTGGATTTTGTGGACATGTATTTCGTAAAATGGCTCATGCTTGTTTATTACCTGGTATAATCAAATCAAGTTGGTAGGCATAGTATAAAAAAGCGTCGAAGATACTTCGACGCTTTTTTCTTTTCTAGGAGGTTTTTCTTTTATGGAAGGTAGACAATAGCGCGGAGTAGAGTAGCCTGGTAGCTCGCAAGGCTCATAACCTTGAGGTCACGGGTTCAAATCCCGTCTCCGCCAAGATGGTTATTTTGTGGGCGGATAGCGGGAATCGAACCCGCGTCTTCTCCTTGGCAAAGAGAAATTTTACCATTCAACCATATCCGCAAGTTATTAAGGAAACAAGACATATTATGTCTTATTAATATGTCTTATTCTTATATTCTTATTAATATGTTTTCTATATTGTTATTTTATATTACTATTTTTCAATCCGTTCAATTCTTTTTTGCTTTTTACTTATTAAGTTTGTGAGTTATATAAAAGAATTTAGGACGCCTACAGAAATAACTAATCCAATCCATAATGAGACAGCAGAAAATAGAATATTTTTATTACCTGACCAACCTTCTGGGAAAGCGAAAGCGATAGGTACGCCTATAAGTAATAGAAAGGAAATTGCGATTAATGCAAACATAGTCAGTTGAAAAGCAATAGTCATAATTTTGATAAAATCCAACATAAACTATACCATTTGATCCTTATTTGATCGAATTAGAATGAAATCTAATATGTAAAAATTGCACCCCTTTTTTTTTTGAAATGAAATAAGATAAGCTTTTTTTCTAGAGAAGACTTTAGGAGAGATGGCCGAGTGGTTTATGGCTCCGGTCTTGAAAACCGGCATAGGTTACAAACTATCGGGGGTTCGAATCCCTCTCTCTCCTTTTGTTTGGAATAAAATAAATTCAATTCAAAATTACCAAAAGAAAAAGAATGGGATAACCATTCTTTTTCTTTTATGTTTGGGTTTAGTTTAGAGGGGTCATAAACAGGACAGGTTCTAAATCTCGGTCAATCCCCTTTTCAAAACCTGCTGCGGCTGCACGAGCTCTTCCCGCATGCCACAAATGACCTACAAAGAAAAAAAATCCTAGAACAAAATGCGAAGTAGCTAACCAGCTTCGGGGAGAAACAAAATTTACTGCATTTATTTCAGTAGCCACACCGCCTACTGAGTTTAAAGAACCTAAAGGAGCATGCGTCATATATTCGGCTGAACGCCGTTCTTGCCAAGGTTGTATATCTTTTTTTAATTTATTAAGGTCTAAACCATTAGGACCTCTAAGAGGTTCTAACCAAGGGGCCCGAAGATCCCAAAAACGCATAGTCTCCCCACCAAAAATAATTTCCCCAGTAGGGGAACGCATAAGATATTTACCCAATCCAGTTGGTCCTTGGGCAGATCCTACACTAGCTCCAAGACGTTGGTCTCTAACTAAGAAAGTAAAAGCTTGAGCTTGAGAAGCTTCTGGGCCAGTAGGCCCATAAAACTCGCTGGGATACGCTGTATTATTAAACCAAACGAAACAGCAAGCAATAAAACCAAACAAAGAAAGAGCCGCTAAGCTATATGATAGATAAGCTTCGCCAGACCAAACAAAAGCACGACGAGTCCATGCAAAAGGTTTAGTTAATATGTGCCAAATACCACCGAAGAAACAAATTGAACCCAACCAGAAATGTCCTCCAATTAAATCTTCCATATTGTTTACACTAACAATCCACCCTTCTCCTCCAAAAGGAGATTTCAGTAAATAACTAAAAATAGTATTGGGGTTAAGGGTCATATTTGTTATTTTTCTTACATCTCCACCACCCGGAGCCCAGGTATCATATATACCTCCAAAATAGAGAGCTTTTAGCACGAGAAGAAAAGAACCAGCACCGAGTAAGATGAGATGAATACCCAAAATGGTAGTCATTTTATTTCTATCCTTCCAAGCATAACCGAAAAAAGGAAAAGACTCTTCTAATGTTTCAGGACCTATAAGGGCGTGGTAAAGACCGCCGAAGCCTAGAACGGCAGAAGAAATTATATGAAGTACTCCTGATACAAAAAAAGAAAAAGTGTCGACAACATCTCCACCAGGACCTACTCCCCACCCTAGAGTAGCGAGATGAGGAAGTAAAATTAACCCTTGTTCATACATAGGTTTTTCAGGTATAAAATGAGCCACCTCGAAAAGGTTCATAGCTCCGGCCCAGAACACAATTAGTCCAGCATGAGACACGTGAGCTCCAAGTAATTTACCAGATAAGTTGATTAGTCTAGCATTACCGGCCCACCAAGCAAACCCTGTAGTTTCTTGATCACGACCAGCTAAAGTAAGAGTTCCATTAAAGAGCGTTTCCACGGGGTAAAACCTCCTCGGGGAATATAAGGTTTTCATGAGGCTGATCTTGAGCCGCCATCCAGGCTCGAATACCTTCATTCAGGAGGATATTTTTTGTATAGAAAGTCTCAAATTCAGGGTCTTCCGCTGCGCGGATTTCTTGGGAAACAAAGTCATAGGCACGTAAGTTTAGAGCTAAGCCTACAACTCCAATAGCACTCATCCATAAACCAGTTACAGGTACAAATAACATGAAAAAATGTAACCAACGTTTATTAGAAAAAGCAACTCCAAAAATCTGGGACCAAAAACGATTAGCTGTGACCATGGAATAAGTTTCTTCGGCTTGAGTCGGGTTAAATGCACGGAATGTGTTTGCCCCGTCTCCGTCTTCAAATAAAGTATTTTCTACAGTAGCACCGTGAATAGCACATAGCAGAGCAGCTCCTAAAACCCCGGCAACTCCCATCATGTGAAACGGGTTTAAGGTCCAATTATGAAAACCTTGGAAAAAAAGGATAAATCGGAAAATAGCAGCAACTCCAAAACTGGGAGCGAAAAACCAACCAGATTGACCTAAAGGATAGATTAAAAAAACTGAAATAAAAACAGCAATTGGAGCAGAAAATGCAATTGCATTATATGGTCGTAATTGTACAGATCTAGCAAGTTCAAATTGGCGTAACATGAAACCTATTAAACCGAAAGCACCATGCAGAGCTACGAAGGTCCATAGACCACCTAATTGACACCAACGCGTGAAATCTCCTTGTGCTTCAGGGCCCCATAATAGAAGAAGTGAATGTGCTAAACTATTCGCGGGAGTAGAAACTGCAGCTGTTAAAAAATTACAGCCTTCTAAATAGGAACTAGCTAGTCCGTGAGTATACCACGAAGTCACAAAGGTTGTACCAGTGAACCATCCACCCAAGGCGAAATAAGCGCAAGGAAAAAGTAATAGACCAGACCAACCTATAAAAATGAACCGGTCTCTGCGTAGCCAATCATCCAGAGTATCCAAAAATGTTTTTTCCTCTTTGGAAAAGTTTCCAAGTGCTATAGTCATTATTATCCTCCTTTTTTAAACATTTTGTTCATTTTCTTTTTTTTGATTTTTGATTGAATTTGAATATAAAGACAAAAGAATTAATGAGCAAAAATCGATAAAAATACTTATCTACTTTACCATTATAAGAAAAAACTAGAATTCAAAAGTAAAAATTAACAAGGGTTTTTAGGATATACTTATAATGAAGGCTAAAGTCCATTATCGGATTTGAACCGATGACTTACGCCTTACCATGGCTTTACTCTACCACTGAGTAAAAAGGGCTTCATTTTTTTGGCTGCAAGCAAGTAAACGACAAACAAAAGAACAAAAGAAAATTATAACCTATACAATATTTTTTGATTTATAAGGAATATCCCTTTGTTGTAGTGTAATTAAAAAAAAATTTAATAAAATTAATCACTCAAAAATTTTGTTTATGAAATTAGCTTATTGGATGTATGCCGGTCCTGCTCATATTGGAACTTTACGAGTAGCTAATTCATTTAAAAATGTGCATGCTATTATGCATGCTCCTTTGGGAGATGATTATTTCAATGTAATGCGTTCTATGCTAGAGCGGGAAAGAAATTTTACTCCAGCGACAGCTAGTATTGTAGATCGTCGTGTTTTAGGACGTGGATCTCAAAAAAAAGTAGTAGATAATCTACTTCGGAAAGATAAAGAAGAAAATCCTGATTTGATTATATTGACACCTACGTGTACTTCAAGTATTTTACAAGAGGATTTACAAAATTTTGTAGATAGAGCATCTGTAATATCTGATTCAAATATTATTTTGGCGGATGTAGACCATTATCAAGTAAATGAAATTCAAGCAGCAGATAGGACTTTAGAGCAAGTTGTTCGCTTTTATTTATCGAAACAAAAAAAAGAAAAATTAGACCGATTTTTGACGGATGTGCCTTCTGTAAATATCATCGGTATTTTTACTTTGGGGTTTCATCATCAACATGACTGTCGTGAGTTAAAACGTTTATTTCAAGATCTCAATATCCAGATAAATCAAGTAATCCCTGAAGGGGGGTCTGTCGAAGATTTGCAAAATTTACCAAAAGCTTGGTTAAATTTGGTGCCTTATCGTGAAATAGGGTTAATGACAGCTTTTTTTTTGAAAAAAGAATTTGGAATGCCTTATCTATCTATAACACCTATAGGTGTTATAGATAATGCCGAGTGTATCCGACGGATAGAAAAATCGGTGAATCCTTTTGCTTCAATTTTTGGGGAAAAGGGGGTAAATTATGAATCTTATATTGATAGACAAACTAGGTTTATTTCCCAAGCTGTTTGGTTTTCAAGATCTATTGATTGCCAAAATTTTACGGGGAAGCAAACTGTTGTTTTTGGTGATGCAACTCATGCTGCGTCTATTACCAAGATACTTGCTCGAGAAATGGGAATTCGCGTGAGTTGTACAGGTACATATTGTAAACATGATGCAGAGTGGTTTAAAGAGCAGGTACAAGATTTTAGTAATGAAATATTGATCACAGAGGATCATGCTAAAGTAGGGAAAAAAATTGCTTGTGTAGAACCTTCCGCAATATTCGGTACTCAAATGGAACGTCATATTGGTAAACGGTTTGATATCTCCTGCGGCGTTATTTCTGCACCAGTTCATATACAAAATTTTCCTTTGGGATATCGTCCTTTTATGGGGTACGAAGGTACAAATCAAATAGCTGATTTGGTCTATAATTCTTTTGCGCTGGGTATGGAAGATCATCTTCTAGACATTTTTGGTGGTCATGATATGAAAGAAGTAATAACAAAATTTAACCCTATAGGTGGTTTAGACGTAATATGGGATACTGAAAGTCAACTAGAACTACAAAAAATTCCTCGTTTTTTCAGGGACAAGGTAAAAAGAGAGACAGAAAAATTTGCTAAAATAAAGGGTGTAGTTAAGATTACAATTGAAGTCATGTACGCAACTAAGGAAACATTAACTGTAAGATAATTCGTTTTTTTTTTTGCTTAATTTGACAAATAATCTACTACGGGCCTATCATTATTGTATACCTTAAGGTATACAATAATAAATATATTCTTTAGGGTTGCTAACTCAATGGTAGAGTACTCGGCTTTTAAGTGCGATTTAATCAAGTTTTTTACATTTTGAAATGAAGTAAAATTTTCGTCAATATTAATCAGTAATGATTATTTTAGTAAACTACGACTTATCCTAGAAAAAGGAAAAAAAAGCATGTCGCTTTTGGAAAAACTTCTTTTTTCAAAAAAGGTAAGATTTTCAATGAAATTGAAGTTCAATCACTTTGTAGTTAAAAAGTCTATGGAAAAGGGATAGCTTGAATAATGAAGAAACCTAGAAGAACGAGTTTCTGCTCTTCCTAGCGAAGAGAAAATGATTCCTCTTATTAAAAAGAAGTTAAAAGCTTTTTAGCAATCGATATGGGAAGGTTTTTCTCTGAAAAGGGCAGAGAATTTCATATCATAGAATCCTAAAGACTTTAAGATCGGTGTGTAAAAAAAATTAGTGTGCTGGCCTGAATTTCATGAGTCAGGAGAACGCCTGGTTGCTAAAATAAAATATTTGCGTCTTTTTTGTGTATGACGATTGAGATTCTTTCTTTTGAAAGTACTATTTGGTTTATTCGGTTCAAGCTAGATTGTACTATGTGTTATTTTCTTTCTAAAAAGAAAGGTTTAGGAGGTTTTTTCTTGAAAAAAAATGAAAACATACGTTGGCAACAACATTTTTTATATCCCCTCTTATTCCATAACGATTTCTATGTTATAGATCCGAATCTGTTATTCAACTCAAGCCCTTCTTTCGAAAAAATAGAAAAATTACCTAATAGTTTCCGTTTTTTGAATGTAAAACGTTCAATTAAGCTATTACATCAACAAAACTATCTTGTGTATAATACAAGAAGTTCTTGTTTTAATTTCATTGGAAAAACTGTTTTTTTCTGTTTTGATATTTTTGTTTCCACGTGGTGGAAACAGTTTTTTGGTTTCAAAGTAACTTTCAAAGAAATAAATCAACAGGTCAATTTTCAATCAGTCTTTTCTCTATTTCTTTTTTTGGAAGAAGTCTTTATGTTTTCTCTCTCTTTTTCTAATATAAGAATACCCTCTTCGATTCATTCAGAGCTGTTAATTAGACGTTTCAAATTTTCGATTCAAGATGTTTCTTTTTTACATTTTTTAAGTTTTATACTTTTTTCAAAGCAATTTAAGTTTGTGAATAATTCTATTGTTTTTCCAAAAGGAAGTGTGATTTTCTGTTTCTTTTTAGGGAATATTCTTCTTTCTATTTTCGAAGATTTTTTCACTCTTCGATGGAAAAGTTGTTTTCATGAAAAATCATTGTCTTATGGTCTTTTTTCAGAACAAAAGCATTTTCAACAAAAATGGAATTTTTTAACCCGAAAAACGAAAAAAAAAGACACGATAAGATTGCTAAAGGATTTTTTTTTTCACTATATAAGATATGGGGAAAAATTGATTTTGCTGGGAACTACTATTCTAGTCAAAAAATGTGAATTTTTTTTCTTAAATTTTTGGCAAACTTATCTTTTTGTTTTATCGGAACCCTCTAGTTTTTTTTTGAAACAAATTTCCTGTCAAAATATATTTTTTCTAGCTTATTACTTAGAATATCCAACAAACTCTTTTTTACTCCGACTAAATATCTTAGATTATTTTCTATCTACTGATTTTGTTAGCAGGGAATTAAATTCAAAACTTAGCGCTGTTTTTGTTATTCAATTTTTATCAAAAGAAGGATTATGTGATATAGTGGGTAACCCGAAGAGTAAATTAGCATGGCTTAGTTTTACCGACAATTCTATTCTTGATAAATATGATCATTTTTGCAGAAATGTAGATTCTTTTTACAGTGGAGCAATAAATAAACGTTTTTTAGATCGTGTGAAGTATATACTTTTTCTCTCATGTATCAAAACTTTAGCCTGTAAGCATAAAAGTACGATACGTATAGTTCGAAAAGAATTAGGATTTGAACTACGTAAAATATTTGTGCGAAAACAAGTTGAATTCAAAAACAAAAAATTGCTATATTTCTGTTTTCATAAACAATTTAGAAAATTGCTATTTAAGATAGATTTACTTACAGAACGACTTTGGTTTTTAGATATTTTGGAGGTAAATAATTTCACCAAATTTTGGGTAAAACAGCAGAATGCTCTGGATTTTTTTTTTCTTTTTGATCAAAATATTTGGTTTATGCTAGATCAATTTTTGTGATTTAATGAAATGCTTGTTTTGCCAGTAGATGTGAAATAGAAATAGAAAATACAGAGAGAAAGCCGTGTGCAATGAAAATTGCAAGCACGGTTTGGGAGGAGATTTTTGAATTTTCTTGAAATATTCAAAAAATTGAATGAAATGATCTACTTCATCCGACTAGTTCCGGGTTCGAATCCCGGGCAACCCATAAGGTATTCCCTTAGTTTTTTATATTCTATTTTTGATCATATTTTAGTTGACTTCAATATAGAAATTATTTTATACTGTTGAATAACAAGCCATGCTTGGGAGTCTCTGATTTTTATTTTAACTAAACTCCAAATTAATCAACCATGACTGCAATTTTAGAAAGACGCGAGAGTGCAAGTGCTTGGGGTCGTTTTTGTAACTGGATTACTAGTACTGAAAATCGTCTTTATATTGGATGGTTCGGTGTTTTAATGATTCCGACTTTATTGACTGCAACTTCAGTTTTTATTATTGCTTTTATTGCAGCTCCGCCTGTAGATATTGATGGTATTAGAGAACCTGTTGCCGGTTCTCTTCTTTATGGAAACAATATAATATCTGGTGCTATTATTCCTACCTCTGCAGCTATTGGTTTGCATTTTTATCCTATCTGGGAAGCAGCTTCTGTGGACGAATGGTTGTACAACGGGGGTCCTTATGAGTTAATTGTTCTTCATTTTTTACTTGGCGTAGCTTGCTACATGGGCCGTGAATGGGAACTTAGCTTTCGTTTAGGTATGCGACCTTGGATTGCTGTTGCATATTCAGCTCCTGTTGCGGCTGCTACTGCAGTTTTCTTGATTTATCCTATAGGCCAAGGAAGTTTTTCGGATGGTATGCCCTTAGGCATTTCTGGTACTTTCAACTTCATGATTGTATTCCAGGCAGAGCATAATATTCTTATGCATCCTTTTCATATGTTAGGCGTAGCTGGCGTTTTTGGTGGTTCTTTATTTAGTGCTATGCATGGTTCTTTGGTAACTTCTAGTTTAATAAGGGAAACCACAGAGAGTGAGTCTGCTAATGCAGGTTACAAATTTGGTCAGGAAGAAGAAACTTATAATATTGTCGCGGCTCACGGTTATTTTGGTCGATTGATTTTCCAATATGCTAGTTTTAATAATTCTCGTTCTTTACATTTCTTCTTAGCGGCTTGGCCCGTAGTAGGTATCTGGTTTACTGCTTTGGGTATTAGTACTATGGCGTTCAACTTGAATGGATTCAATTTCAATCAATCTGTAGTTGACAGTCAAGGTCGTGTTATTAATACTTGGGCTGATATAATTAATCGTGCTAATCTTGGTATGGAAGTTATGCATGAGCGCAATGCTCACAATTTTCCTCTTGATTTGGCATCAATGGAATTCAATTCTATAGATGGTTAA